AAAAAAAAAAACAGATGCAGATTATATATTATTTTAATTATTGTTTCTACTTAATGAAACAGAGGATTATAAACTTTTATATATTTATAATAATTTTTGTTATATACATAATATTTATATAAGGTTAATCCTTCCTATAGCAGTGCGTAGTAGTAAAGGCTAACTTTAAGCACACCGCCGCCCTGCTTAACTAGGGAGGATAAGATACAGAACTAACAATCTTAGGCAGGGTGAGATTAAGAGTTATTAATTTATTTCCTTTAACCCTAAAAATAATTAGTTAAGCAGGAGCCACTAGGGCTTATGGGGAGAACCAAGAAAATTATATAAACCCACAAAAATAAAATAAATTGTTTTATTTAATTAAAGTTATAAAAAAGGGTTGAGGTTAAGCTATTTGTGAATTAAAATATTATCTGAATATGTGACTTAATCTAACTGTAAAATTAAATGCTCCTTTTCTAGATTTATCTGTAAACATTGATTTTTCTATCACTTTTGCATTTAATCTATTAAAGTTTCCTCTTTGAGCTCGTTTTACTGTCAATCTAGGTATAATTCTTTCATTAATTGGTCTACCAGCTAATTTAATATTAACACCAGATACTCCAGATGGGAATGACACAGCTTCATTCAACAAAGTTGTATTAGAAATGTTAAATTTATTTTTTTTATAAATATTTATTTTTCGAAATAGTCTAGAAACTAATTTAATAAATTTTTTATTATAACTTTGATTATTTAAAAATTGCACTAAAATATTACTATCCTGATAAGGTTGATATAATCTTACTAATTCAAATTCAATTTCGGTCTTAAATAATTTAGTTAAGTAATCACTAAGAAATAAAAATTTAGCATCATATATAGAGGTAAGAAACTTATCTTTCCCTTGGCCTCTGTACGATGTACCTTTAAAGGTTGAAGATAGTTTACCTGAAGGAGAAGCCTTATTTAATAAACCTTTTGTTTTAATATAATAAAATAAATGGATAATAATTTTAGCTTTATTTGAATTAGTATCTTTAGATTCAGATAAATTAAATTCATTTTCAAGGCCATTATGTGAATAAACAATATTAAAAATTGGTTTACTTATTAAACAACCTTTAGTTAAAAAGGCTAATCTTAATAAATCGGCAGCTTTTTCCATTGCAAATAAGTATTTGTTACTTTTTTTAAATTGAAAATAATCATAATTACTAATAGATAATTTAAAATCAAATTTAGTTAATAAATTTAAATAATGTCGTATTTTATATGAATTTATTTTATTATTATCTTTAATTAAAGGTGTTGGATAATTTAATTTACCTTTGCCTTCGGCTACAGTAAAGGTAGTAATGGCATTACTTAGGTAGTTAAAATAATCTTTAAATGAATTCAAAGACATAAATAAACCACTTCTTTCCCCTTTGGGGCTAGGTGCATATTTAACCTGATGGTTCACTTCTTCCGAGATCAGCGAAGCCCCTTCGGTAATGACAGGTGCCATTGCATTAAAATCCTTTGCCCCGGATCCAGAAGGTTTTAGTACCTTTCCTGTTAATAAATCTGAAAAGATTAATCTGTCTTCAAATAAGTTTGATTCGACATTATTTTTAAACTCTAATTTGGTTAATTTTTTACCTTTTATATAATTTGCTAATACATCCGTTGTTAATGAAGGATAAACTTGATCAGAAGGTTGTAATTTTAAATTTTCTATTTTTGTAAATAATTTTTGTGCATTTCCTCCTCTAAACCCTGTTATATGATATACAGATCTTGCTTTATTATTAATATCTGAAGAATAGATCACAGAATTAAAATTGGTTGTAATAGATTTTGGATTGTTACTTAATGTGTTTTTATTATTTGTGTTCATATTTTTTTATATTTTGTTTTTGTTTGTTTTTATTAACCTACCCAAATAGTATACTATTCCAGCTCTTATCACTAAGAGTGTTAAGGCTAACTCAATTAAATAATTAAATATGATTAATTAACTTTATTACACCTGAATGGTTAAAATAATAAATATTGAGTCGTATGTATCTATACCTGCCCAGTTACAAACATCCAAAGGGATTCAAGTAAGAAAGGAGTACTAGTGTTAATATCTATCCTTGCGAAGCAAGACGTATTAACTGCGAAAGACTAAATTAAAGGTTTAGACAAAGCCTTTTAAAGTCATACTTAGGACTGGATTTATCAATATAAAGTGTTTAACTTTATTTATTAATTATAATATGAATTAACATTAATTATAATCTCTTTTAAATAAAACAAAACACTTGTTTGTCATTAATTTTAACCCCTTACATAAACTAAGGCCGAAGGCGAAGAGTTTTAAACAAAGTAAAGAATTTAACAACCGTATTTATTGTGTAAATATTGCATTGTAAAATAGAGTTAAAATAATAATTATTTAACCCAAATCAATACTTTATTGTTTGGTGATTCAATTAAGAACTTCTGAAAATACAAAAATTTAACCCCATTATTATTCTCTCAAATTAAATCTAGGGCTTTTAAAGAGTTAAAGATTTTGTAAAATAGACTTTATATCTCTCTACCTTAACTAGCTGGCATCCACTAAGTTTTAAAGATACTTTATATTATCTAACTTATTTAGCTGGAGCAATAAGTGCCGTATCTGCTTCATATTATTTCTTTGATCGTAAATAATAATCCTATTTTTGCTATAAATAAAAATATACCTGTTGATTTAATTGTGGAGGAGTTTATTTATGAAGTCACGTTCTTAAACACAGCTATTATTAATAGCATAGTTAGAGATATTGATATATCTATTTTTGGTACTGATATTGATATTATCTTTGAATATAAATTCATATCAGAAGTAGATTATCAAATTAAAATTAATGAAATCAAGTAAACCCCTATTTTGCAACATTTAAAATTTTTAAATTAGGAGTGTGCTATAAAAATAATAATAAATCCATTCTCAAAGATCTTTGAAGAGCGGGGTTAATCCCCTTTCCATCAATTTAGGCAAATACTTATTTAGGATTAATTATTTTTAGTTCATGTGTCCAAGTTAATAAATATTTTATATGTTCTGGACATACTTAAAATAAAACATTAAGGGTTTCATTTGAAATTTACCTGTTTTACTTCTTTACATACTGGAGTTAAATCATGAGAGGGGGGTCCTAACGTTTTCTAAATATTCCATAAGTTTTGCCAGCTGCTCAATATAAGTTAGGCTTTCAACCACTTAATTTAAAGTAAATAGGACAACAAATGTTGCAAAAGTAGAACAACACGTGAAAATAAATAAGAAGAACAAAATAAAATATATCCAAAAATTATTGGACAACCGCCAACCATTTAATAGTTTAGTTATTACAGTATGTATATATTTACCTAGAGGGAGAGATCTTACTTTAGTTTCCCAATAAGGAGTGTAAAGATTTCTATCACTGATTAATTTAATAGTATAGATAAATATCAACATCCAAAATAAATAAAGCATTATAAACTGTAAAGTTAAATTATCAGATAATAAACTTATTATTTTAGCCTTAAATTCAAAACTTAGGATTTCAGTAGGTTCTAATGAACAATTTGTTATGGTAGGTGTATTTGAGTTAGATACAGAAGCTGAGGGAGCGAGATTTATTGCTGACAAAATTTTATAAAAAGAATAAGCAGAACCACAGTTAAATATTATTAGACAAAATAGAATAAAATAAATCCAAATATTTGCACTGTTTCTCCAAATATTTACATAAGAAGTTAGAAATTTATGAATATATTTCCCTAATGGATATTCTAATACTTTATTGAAATTAATTTCCTTATCTATAATAATTTTACAACTAAAAATAATAACCAACATAATAAGTAAATATAGAATAACAAAGTGAAGTGTCAAATTAATAGAAAGAATTTCAATTATAGCTTTCATAAAAGGTGTATTTAATAAATCACCTTTTTCTAAGGGACTATTAATAAATTTGTTAATCCAATCTGGATCCTTTGTATAAACACCACCATCGCAACTAGCTTCAGGTATCAAAGGTATATTAAAAATATAACACAATGAAATACCTAAAAAGATAATAATATTAAATAATATAATTTTTTGTAAAGTTCTAACAATAATATTATTAGAGAATTTAAAATTATTTAATATAAAACTAGTTACCAATGAAGACAGAACACCGGAAATAACAATAACAATAAAACCAGATACAGTTAAATCTTCAAATGCTTTATAGCTAAGAACTAATATAAAAACAATTATACTAATATTTAAAGAGTTAATATTTTTATAAATTTTATTACTTAAGTTGTTCAAGTTACTAATAAAATTTTTATAAGTTAAATTAAATTTTTTCATTTTTTTTTATAATATAATTTAAGCCTACGTCTCAACAACGTTCGAATAACTACAGTTTTAAATGAGTTAAGCGACTAAAGGCTTTATTTGGTAATTCTATTTTTAGAATTAATTGAACTTTTTAGATCGAATAAAGTGACCCTCATAAAGGGCAGGAGCTTTTCAGCTGTTTATATTTGTTAAAACAATCTGCTTCTCATTTTTAATAATCAACACCAAAGGAGATTGTATGGATAATTATAGAGGTTGATTTATAATTACCCATTACTAACTGATATTTATATTAACAATCTTATTACAAGACTAAAATAAAATATAGTTAAAAATCGCTCCTACTTCGAAGGAAGTATTCGCGAAAATAATTAAATAAATAATTATTAGTTCTTTTAGTTAGTTATAACTTGTAATACTATCCTTCGTAACTATCACCCCCTTGACGCGGGGTAGGACAAATAGCAAAAAGTTAAACTAATTACTTAGCTAACTCCTAAATAATCACTTAAAAGGAGTCTTAGTAGGAATAAAGGGCTTTCTGTGTATACCCCACTAACCTCTAGATTAAATTGTCAACTTTAAATAAATCTGTTAAGAAGTTATCATAAATTCTTAAAACAATTAATTTTAGACCCAGGAATTAATTAATCCCATTTAATTTTTTTTATTAATGGTTAACAAGAGCGAGGTGACTCGAACACCTACCGATGATTTTGGAGATCGCCATACTAACCAATTAATACTACGCTCTTAAAATTGAATATAAAAACCCTTTTATAACCTTAAGTATGCAATATATAACTTATATACATTTAAGAATAAAAAAGGCTAAACACCCTATTGGACTCGAACCAATAAACAGTTGCTTCGAAGACAAACGCTGTACCAATTCAGCTAAAGGTGTATAATTTCTATTCATTAGAAGCTAGTCCCGCGAAGCTCGAATCTAAGACAGACAAAAAAATTTATTTTAATAATATTAGGAAAAAAATGAAAATAAATCAAAATGGGCTTAATTGTAATAGCTTTTTTTATTTTTTGTTTGTTGGTACTAAGAATAAAATGTAGAAATATAGTAAAACTCTACCCTCACTTTGGGAAGCGTAAACAAAAAAAAAACAACAATTAAAACCTACCTTGCTACCACCTTTAAAGGTCAAAGCTTTTCTAAAACTGTGAATAAAAAGGGTATTTCAGGTTAACTGGATAGGTTAGAAACAAAAACCTTTATGCTTCACCTTAACCCAAAGAAGAAGGGGAGGGGCCTACCCTGTGGTTTTTGGTAAAGAACAAAAGATTAGTTTTAGCCTTCCGAAGGTCAGACCCTCCAATAAAAACAAAACAAGTGTGAGCTTTGACTTCGTAGAAGGGAGGGGACACAAAATATAAAACAAATTTTTCATTTTTTGTTATACACCTTATACTCGGAATTTTATTTTACGAGTAAAGAGACTTGAACTCTTACAATAAAATTAATCATGAATACCTAAAATTCACCCGGCTACCATTTCGGCATACTCGTTATAATAATTAATAGAAAACAATCTATTTGTGCCTTTATTGCGAAGGTAGGTTGAAAACCGTAACGGCCTCCCGAATAATTGTCAACTTTATCGTGCGGACCGAAGGTTGAATAAGAGCCTCTACTTAAATTACATTTTTGATATAATTGAAACAGAAAATGTAAAACATAAAATTTTCTATTTTTAACGGGTTACGATGAAGAAAAATATTTAAGCTTAAATGCTTAAAAAAAAAAATAAGGAGTAGAGTAATCGAAACTCTGTCTATAAAGTGTAAATTTACTGCTAAACCACTCAGCTAACTCCCTGTCCTTTAATTTTGTTTTTGTTTTTATTTTTTAGTACAAATTTAACTATGTCTTCTTTTATTTTGTTTTTTATCTTTTTTTTTTATTATATTTACATTCAACACAAACCCCCCTCCAAAGTGCTGTTATTACATTAGTTAAGTTTAAATAGAAGCACAACCCCGCGTTCCTACCGAAGGTGCCTTCGAATTCGAAGGTTAAGAGGGTAAACCTTCCCTTTGTACTCTAGCTTCGCAATAAAGGGGGTTAAATTATGTATTAAATATCCAGCTGCACCTTCCAGTACAGCTACCCTGCTATGACTTTTGAGATGTTACTCAAATGGCTTAAATAGATCTAATAATAATTAATATTGAAACTATTTTATATTTATATTATTAAATATAAAGCTTTTTCTGCTCTGCTCATTTTAAGTGAGGTGAGAGCTATAAAATTAAAACCTCGATATATTTTCCACCAAAATAAGCTCCTTCCCAGCGACAGACGGTTAGTTCATCCCGGATTTGTGCTTCACCGTTGCGCCTAATGATCAACGATTACTCGAAATTCCTCCTTCATGCCACCAAGTTTCAGGTAACAATCCGTAACGTTAATTTATTATTTTGATTTTTTTTAATGATTAGCTCATCCTTATGCTCTTTAGGTTTTTTATTTAATTTTAAATCAATCATAAAATTGAATTAATAATATTATAACAGTTTGTCTCCGAAAGCCGAAGGCGAATGAGTTCTAACGAACTATCCTAGTGCAAGCACTTATTTAGATCTGTAGGAACATCCACCCTAGCTTCAAAAGATACAGACTAGACCGGAGCCCTGTGCAGTATCAAGGAGAAAAAATACAAACAAATCCTACTAAATTAAATTCTGTATCTTTAATTTAAAAAATAAATTAAACTGTTAAAAATAAAAAACTACCTTTCCTTAACAAAGGAGGGTAAGAGAAGTTTTGCGTCACTTTGTGAAAATCTTTATAGCACGTCTATAGCCCAGTTCATGAGGGCCATAAGGGCTTGTCTTAGCCCCAAATGATACTTTATCAGAATCATAAATTGTTAAGTATAAATTAACAATAGGGATTGCGTCCGTTAACGGATTTAACCTAACTTTTCACAATACGGACTGAAGACAGCCATGCAACACCTGTAGTAAGTACCTGTTATCTAGCATAGATAACAAAATAACTCCTTTTACCTTTGAGAAAGGGAACATGTTAATTTTTTAACTAAAAGTTTTTATACAAGAACTGGTAAGGTTTTACGCGGATTATCGCATTAAATAACATGCTTCACTTCGTTTGCTCCGAAACCGACTAATTTTTTTGTTTTCAACTTTGCAGTCGTACTCACAAGGCGGAATGGTTTTCGTGTTAACATCGTCTCTAGGTTATTTCTCCCTAGTAACTACCATTCATCGTTGACAGTGAGGGATACAAGGGTCTCTAATCCTTTTTTCTGTCCTCACCTTCGTTTCTCAGCGTCAATCTTCAGTGGATAAATGCCTTCGCCCTTAACACTCTGCTTATTATCTATGGTTAGTACACCTACCTTAAGTATTGTTTTAACCTCTGTTAGATTCTAGCTTTAATTGACCCTTTAATAAATATTATAATACTTTTTTAGTATTATAATAGTAAACTTAAAATTGGATACTTAAAGCCGCCTACAAACCCTTTACGCCTGATCAAGACGAATAACGTTTGCGTCTCTCGCCTTACCGAGTCTTCTGGCACGAGCATTTGGACGACACTAATAGTAAGGTAATATCATTATTTTCCCTTACGTTATCCTCGGTGACACACCAAGGATTTCAGTTAGCTAGTTCACTCTTGCGAGCATTGACTAATATTCTTGACTGCTGGTAGCAAAACGCTACTTGGGAGATTTCATTCCCAATGTGGTCATTTGTTCTGTCAAACATGACTATCGATCATCGGCTTGGGAGGCTTCTACCCTTCCAACTACCTAATCAAATGTAAATTGAATCCTTGTTGCGGAAAATTTCCCTTTCTTTCTTTAAAGTTTACCTTTTGTTTTGTTCTTTTTACCTTTCTAGGACATCTTTGTTATCCTTGAATAAAAAAAACTATCTTCTATTTCTGAAGTCTACAAGGGCATCTCAATTACAATACTCACCCCTACACCTTGTACACTTAAATCGTAAAAGTTAAATTTTTTATTTAACTTTAATTAACATTAACGTTAATATCGACTAACCATGTACAAACGATTTGCATGTCTTAAAACTACTGAAAAACGTTCAATCGGAACCAAAATTAAATTCCTACTAGATTTAAAAAAAAGAATATTTAATATTTTTATGTCTTTTTTCATATTTTATATGCATATTGCAATAATTATTATCTCTTTTATATAAATTATTATGATATTTTATATAAACAATATAAATTTTTATAATATTTTACATAATACTTATGATAAAAAAAACAAACATAGATCTTTCTAATGAAACAGATTCAAAGTACGTAAAAAAACTATACTAGATAAATTTATATAAAAAAAAAAGAGTATGAAACTAATAATTTTATATAATAACTGCTTACTTTGCATACCTACCAAAGGTGACGAGAACGACAAATAAAATATAAAATTATGAACAGATCAATCTTATCTACTATGTACTCATATCAACCATTATCTAGTGTTAACCAAATTGTATTTAAATTGTTATTTAGAGAAGTAGAGGGTGGGTCTGCAAGAGGGTTGTTATTTTTTATTTAAGATTATTACGAAATATAAAACATAAGTATATTAAATATAATCAAATAAAAAGTAGCAAATAATGTACCCTTAATATATAATTTTAAGAATACATTAATTTCTTTAGTTTCACTTCTACTAATTTCAATCAGATCTAATAAATAATTATTAGTTCTTTTAGTTATTTCTAAACTTGTTAAACTATCCTTCGTAACTATCAAGGATAAATAACATTGCAATAAAACTAATCTCTTAGGCTGATTCCATAGAGTAAAAGAATGGCTCTAGATGATTAATTTGATATAGGGTTGAGGATTAATTTGATATAGGGGTTGATAATATATTATTTGTCATTCTCATTTGAAGTTCCTACTATTTTATTAGTAGTTCCAACTAATATATTATTTACAAAAACTAATTCTCTTTTTAAAAAAGGTGGTGTTAATAAATAACTAGTTTCTTTTTCGATAATATGTCCTTTATTTATGAAATTAAACATTAATTCGTGTTTAATATTTTTAAGGATTACGAGAATCTAGTGCTTCAGTTAAAGTTCTTAATGGAATTATACCCTTAAATCCTTTAACCTTAGTGAAACTACTACCATCTTCTTTGATAGCACCATAAACTTTGGGACCTAACGCAACGAAATTATCCACCACATTTTCTAATTTAAAGTATCCAGTTTTATTTGGATGGTACCATTCATCTGGTAAAGGTTTTCCAGTGAAGGCAGAATCTGTGTCTGTGTAGAATAATTTAATATCCGGGTTGTTTTTGACCCGAGACATATATATTCTAGCATTAGCCGTAACAGCTAAAGCTATGGCCATGTTAACTTGTGGAGATTTGTATGGTTTATATTCTTTAGTAGAAACTAATGTTTTATCATCGATATCGATTGTTTCATCAATATTCCATTCTCCTACATTATCAATTAACTCAGAAAGTTGTTTTTGATCTAAAATTTGGTGAGATTTATTTTCAAAATCCATACCATATCTACCATAAAGAGCATTTAATAATAATTTACATATTAGATACATTGGAGTACCTTTAGTTGAATCTTCTTTCATTTTGGATAAAGTTTTAACATAATTACTAAAAATATCTTGGCCTTCAAATAGATATCCAGCAAGGATTTCATATTGAGATCCAAATTTAGCAGCGTTTTTTAGTTCTTCACTATAGTACCTACCTTCCCATGTACCTGTACCATAAACAGTAGATTCGTTTATTTTGTAAGGTAATAATGGGTGTTTAATATCTTTAGGTGAAGTAACTTTAACTTTATATACACCAAGATACATATCAATATATGATTTGTATTGAGGCATTTTAAGAATATCTCCTATAAAGTATCCAATAAGATTAATAGGATATTTATTTACTTTCATAACATATGGATATAAAGAATTAACATCCTTGATGTATACTTTTTCTCCAGTTTCTGATTTAGGTATATAAACATCACAATGTCCTCCATAGTAGGCTTTTTTTTAGATCTTTAAACATAGATTCAGATATAACAGGTATTTTAATTTCTTTTTTTTTTTGTTGACTCTCACACCGTCAAAGAATTAGAGTTCATTATTAAATGTTTACTTTAATATATCAGATTCTTTCTGCTAATTAAAGGCAATAAAGATTAAAATATCGTAATCGTGGTTTTGTTGGATCCTAGGTAAAGGGTTTTTATTTTTATCTAATAAATCTAACCAAGAGGTTTTAATGTAATTTAAATATTCTTCATTATTACTATCATAATAGTATATTAATATTTTTTTAATAGGATATTTTTTAATTTCATTATTATATTCATTAAATTTATCTGTTATTATATTAACATATGTTGTTATATCAGATTTACTCTTAACATCTAAGGTAATTTGGTTATTTAAAACAAAATCCTGGGAATTAGATGACTCAGTTGAGATTTTTGTTATTACAGTAATAAATTGTGATTTATCATTATATCTACGGAAGAATTTAAACATGTTATCTCTTAAAACTTTATTATTTATTTTTGTTTTTAAATTTATTGTTTTTATTTTCATTTTGTTTTGTTATTTTATATTAATTTAAAGAAAACAATTTCTAATTGTTTATACTCCAGTAGAAAATTGACAAACCTTAGAGTAAGACTATTATTTAATTTGTATTAGTCTCTTTTATATAATTTAATAGGAAAATTTAATGTCGTTTAAAGCTAATATATTTAACAAAAGAAATAGGTTTTATAACCCCTATTTATATACCGAAAGATATCGGTGATTATTAAAGCTAGCTAGTCTTTGTTAATTTATGTAAGAAATTATAACAGACTCATTCGAAAACCGGAGTGGGGAGTTATTTGCAACTATAAAAACCATAACTTATAACAGCTTGTATCAATGCATGTAATTTTATATGACTTTCAAAAGCTACATTAAATAATATAAAGCATGAGGCATGTGCAAATAATTTAGTTTATCTGGTAACAATAAGTGTCCCTTAAAAAATATTAAACATAGCAACCATGACATAGATACTAGGTATTATTAATTAATCTCCTACTACTAAGATTAGCTCAGGGTTTATAGAAGAAACCTTACTAATAAAATAAGTTACAGTAATATTTAGCTTTTCTGAATATTAGGAATCTATACAACCAGGCGATGGTGGTAAAGCTCACAACTGTAAATTTATGTATAGTCCAAAACACAATAATTTTCTGCTATTTTCTGGTTATTTAAACTCTACTACTAGAAGGACAGAAAAAAAATTAGAGTTTTGTTTTTTGAATGTGCCAGATAGGCAGTTAATACTGATGGCAAGGCTTAATTCATTCCCTGAATCTAAATCTAAGTTGTTTGAATTAGATATTTGTTTTATATAATTATCGTAAGACTCTTTGTTAGTTTCAATATAATTAATCAATATTTGATCCTTACTATCATAATTAGAATTAAATTTAGTTTGTTGAAAAAATTTAGATGTGTGATCTCTTAAGTTTATTCGGTTAGATTTTAAATTTATTGTTTTTATTTTCATTTAATACAATTTTTCTGGTTATTTATACCCTACCACTAAAAAGATTGGAAACAGATTAGAAATTAAGACTTTGAAATAGATCCTCAGTCTCTTAAAAATAAAAAGTAAAAAACAAAAAAAAAATACTATAACATAAAATGTATTTGTTAGTTTTAATTTTTATCATATACGTAAATACCTTTTCTGTTAAATCATTTTTGGACTAATTAATTGTTGATTTGAAAAAAAAAAGGGTTTAAGATTACCTAGCTTAAGATTGGAAATTTAACAGAAAAGGGTTAAGTTAATTGCGAATTGCAGAGCATTTAACATTAAAAACAAAATTTATATGTTGTTTTGTTTAACTTAATCACACCACACTCGCAAAGGTTAACAGATATAGTTTATATATGCTAAAAATAATAATAATATAACAAAGTGAAAAAAAATTCCCCTTACATATATATTTATAAAAATATTCAATACATTATATTCATATTTACTAATTCTTTTTAGATCTAGTAAATAGTTTCTTATAAAATTAGGGATAAATTGAGGAATGGTAATGTCTTTATCGTCCATAACTGAAAATTTAAGTAAGATATGTAAAGATAGCAGATTATAACAGATAACAAAGAAACACCCTAGACTACCTATTACTTTAATCCAAAATAAATTTATTGAAAGATAATAAGGTAAAATAGTAGGAGAATATAGGTATAATAGGATTAAAAAAATTAAACCTAATACAAATGTAATTAAATATTTTAACCAATTAGGACCTTTAATTTTTTTAAGTAAAGCAAATAAAGCCATAGCACTAGAGGAACCTTCCCCTTTACCACTACTAAATAATATTAATTTAAAACCATGTTTATTTTTTAAATGGCTAAACATCACATTTGAAATACCATATAGACTAACAACAACCGCCAAAGCACCTACACTATTAAAAAATAGTGTTTGTTTACCTCGTGCTTTTATTATATCAGCTTGTGGACTTAAGCTAAGATGTGTTATATTATCTTTAAATGCTACTGCACTATGTAATTGGACCACTTTTTTATATAAAAAATAGGATCCTACAGTAGGTAATAGGTATCCGCTAAAATGATCGCCTATTTCGGATCGGTGGTCGTAGAGATAACGTACAGAATCTGAGAAAAATTGATTAATATTATTAAAATCAACAGAGAATACACCTTTATCATATCTAATAAAAGATAAAACCGGACTAGCCTGAGCTATATTTGTAGTATCATTAGATCCTTTAATTTGCAGGTGTAACCTATTTAATATGTGATTAAATTTACCGTTCTCAATGTCTTGTTTTATATTTAAAAAAGAAAACATAGAAACATTAGACGGCAACTCGGGCTGAGGGCCATATAGAATAGAATTGAAGCGTTTAATTAAGAAAGGTGCACTGTTATTTATATCTTGGCCAGTTAGAGGTACAACATCTTCTACACCTTCTACTGAGTTTACAGCTTCTCGCATTTTAACTGAAGTCTCAGATTGAGGTAAATTATCATAATAATGAGGGAAAGCTTCGTCAAAGGTTGAAAAATTCTCACTCATAAATTCACTTAAACTCATTTGATCACTGTCTACCCGTATTTCATTTAAACCATTTAATAAATCTTCTTTAGTTACATCGTTTAAAGGCACGTGAGATTCATTAGCTTTCAAAACATTACCTATATGAAAAGATCTAGTTAAATTAATATGATTTACACCTATTAATGTAATCGTACTTAAATTTGTTATGTTAAATTTGTTAATTGTTTTTGTTATCATGATTTTTTGTTTATTGTTTTATGTTTGTTTTTATTAACCTACCCAAATAGCACAAGGCTAATCCACCTCTTATCACTAAGAGTGTTAAGGCTAACTCAATCTAATAATTAAATACGATTAATTAACTTTATTATACCTAAACGGTTAAAATAATAAATATTGAGTCGTAAATATCTACACCTGCCCAGTTACAGAAATTAAATTCAAGTAAGAAAGGAGTACTAGTGCTAATAAGACTATCCAATTATTTTAAGGAAGGATGTTATATTAGCTACGAAAGACTAAATTAAAGGTTTAGACAAAGCAGTTTAAAGTCATACTTAGAACTTGATATAAATTTTCAATTTAAAAGTGTTTAACTTTATTTATTAATTATATCTCTTTTAAATAAATAATATATTTTTTGTCATTAATTTAAAATAAAAACAAAGAGAGACCATTTCTTGGTTTGTTTATTTTGTAATAAGAAAAATTAATAAAATAAAAAAAATTATAGTTTAAATAATTTTCTTATTAACCCAGTTCTAAACCCGAAATACAATAAAGAATTAATATTTTTTAGGTCCGTAGGTTAAGGTTAGGTTATTAAGCACTACGAGGATATAAGGAATATAGGATAGCAGGTAAAACAATAAGAAATTATTTATTAGATCTGATTGAAATTACTGAACAAATAAGAATAAAAATTTGATTCTGTTGTTAATTTAGATTAAAATAACAAAATTTAGTTTCATAGAAGATTTATGGTTCACCTTTTTATTCGCATAATTATTGTTTTACATAAAAAATGGAATAAAAACATGTCTAGAATCTATCCCTCTCTACTATATTTATAAACTATGACTTTACAAGGATTCCTAAGTAAAAATGTGTTTTGGATTTTGTTTGCTCGGATAAGGTGCAACTATATTTGCTTATTTGCTCGCTTACAAGAAAAAAATTGGAAACAGCCATCCTATTAAAATCTGTTTCAAAATTTTCGTCTTGTGTGGCTGACAGGCTAAAAATAAGTAATAACAAAAATATAAAGAGAATAAAAATATTAATTCATCAAAAATTACAGTGACTATTTTAATTTATTGTTTTGTTTCCTTAATTTTTACTTTTCTTTTAAATTAAAAAAGCAAAAGTAAAAGGTAACCTTTTACAAGATGCAATAAGGACAGGTAAAACCCTATTGATTCCCTTTTAATTGTAAGTGTTGTGTGAATATCTTAACATAAAGTCTTGTGACCAATTAGTAATGCTAAACTAAATGCTTTTCAGCAGCTTTCATTTGCATCCTATCTAAGAAATGTTCTATTTCTTATCTTATTGATTATTTAAATTTAATAAAAAAAATGAAATAATCGTTAGTATCTAGGGGGTAGATTCTTGCTTGATATACTTTCAGCACTTATCTACCATGTTTGTGGCTACCCAACTGTGCCAAATTATATATATAAATATCTAGTACTCCCTTTCGAAAGGTAAAGCGATACTATATTTTAAGGTAAATAATATTAATACAATGTTTATACATATTAATCTATGAAAATAGAATAATTACCACACCAAATAAAATATAATAGTTTATTTACACATAAAAAAACATATAAATAAACTAACCCCGAGTCCATTTAAGGATCGGTACCAAACCAAAAATAACAAAGATGGTTATTTTGGTTTTTATATTAGATTTGATTTCAACAATTGGTACACTATAGAAACACAGCCTATTGATCCTTTCGTACTAGAAGGTCTGCCCCTTTTTACTAATTGTCCCCCCAGAAGATAGGGACCATACTGACTCACGTCGTATTAACAATTGTGTTATCGTAATGACTCTTTATTCATTACTTCAGTAACTCACGCTACTGTTCAGACTATGTCATCATTAATAAGTAAATTATACTATACTCTTAATGCCGGAAATTCGTGTCAGGCTTATTGTTAGTGATACTCACCTGTTAGTCGTTGAACCTTCTTGATCTATCGAAGTTTAAATTTTATATTCGTTCACTTAATCAAGCTCGGCTGCAAATTAACTGAGCTTCGGACTCAGTAGTTCTTGCAATTTCTCCGGTTATCATCTTATTTCATTCTTTAAATAAGAAGGGGCTCATACATAACTAAAATTAAATTATTATTCCCATAAATATAAATAACAAAAACAAAACATTAGTTATTATAAACCAATTCGGTAAAACATACTGGATTCAAAGTGAGGGGAAACAATGTATCTCAATAAAGATAATTGCTTAGCACCTATAGTTAATATCCACTGATCTTTACGGTCATGTAGTACTCCAGCATAAATACCTAAATTTGAATTAATGGCTATAGCTAATCTATTTACATCCTCTTTGCTGTAACTATTAGTATAAATCCGAATTCTATTTCAATTTTTATCGAAATTACCGTCTGTTATTATCAGATAAGCTAAAACAACTGGATTTAAATTATCTAAAATGTTTTCAGGTACTATTTTAACAAATTTACCTTTTTCTGTATTGAATTTATAGAACATCTCATGGTATTTATTAAAGAGAGGTAAAGTACTTGTTTTTAATCTAAAATTAATATAATTTTTATCCTTTCCCTTTAATTCTATAGCCTTAACAGGACTATTCATGTAATCCTTAAATAAATAGCCAATACTTTCCGCAAATTGTTTATATTTTGTACCAAAACTCATTTCAAATCTGCTGTTACTTGTAGAAGAAGATCGATAAATCCCACCGTCACCTAACATAATACCAATTAAAACAAAATGAAGGTTTTCTGGTAAAAAGTTTACATTTCTAACGTTTTTAATGTTTATAATATTTTTCATAATGTTGATTTTCGTTTTTATAATAGTGTCTAATTATGTGTTTATTTCCTCACTTCTTTAAAGAAATTTAAAAAAGGATTGTTAAAGGAAATAAGTCAACCCAATTCACGTACCCTTTTAATGGGCGAACAGCCCAACCCTTCCAAGCTTCTTCCCCCGGAGGATAGGATGAATCGACATCGCAATTACTCCTTAATTTTCAATAAGGTTTAGATCATATCTTCAACCAGTACTTTGAATACATAAAATACAGCTCTGGTTGTTGGCGTGTGATCGTTGAGGGGTTTTATACTATCATCAGTTGCTTGTACCTAAGATATAAAACTTCCCTGCTGATTGCCCAATCTTTAAAATTTTAACTATTTAATATTAGTATTTAAAGCTCTAAGGATATTCCAGCATATAGCCAACTTCTAATTTAATATTGCTATTAAAAATCCCCGATGTTAGTGTTAGATAAGACATCTGAAAGTCCGCAAATATCAGCCTCAACGAGAGATGTTGAAGCAGTTAAACTGCTTTTTACTACTTCAGCTACATTTACAGGCTCCGGTGCGGTTTATTGCTTAACTAGTTTTTAACTAGTGGTCAAATAAACATGGACTGATATTTCGATATTAGACTGCTTTTCATTTTAGCCTCTTAACGTCTTGCTCAGGACGTGTTATTGACTATTTAATTTAATTAAAAATCTAATTAAATAGGTAATAACTACAATTATAATTCAAGGTGCCAAACAGCCGGGACAATGTGTACTCTCGCCGGCTATCAGCCTGTTCAAATATGTTAACATAAAGGCTCTTTATCCTTTATCTCCACTTTTCACAAAGTGGTTCAGACTATGTCATCATCTGTTTCTTACCTACGGTAATTTATTTACCATTTCAGGTACAATATGGATCTATTAAACCTCTAAATATTAGATAACTAATAGATTAGCAATGAATGTTTTTTAATGAATGTATAATTTTATACTAATTTTCGATCAAAATCGATAAGAATTAAGAAGCCGGGCGCTCGTGGAAAGATTATTGTTAGCAAAACTCACTTTCTAGTCGTTGAACGTTCTTATCCCATTATATTTATATTTATATTTATATTTATATTTATATTTATATTGCTAAGATAAGCTTCGCTGCAAATTAACTTTAGTTAAAAAGTTCTTTTTGCAATTCACCCGGTTTATTACCTAACCCTTTCAGATTAGGAGGACAACAAATTTATCCCTAGCGTAACTTTTATCAAATGATCCCCGTCTATTCCATTTTATAGCGAGGGGTCACTATGCCCTACTTACGTATCTGTTCGACTTTTAAGTCTGTCAGTTAGGTATGCTTACCGCCATTACACTCTGCGCAACCTTTACACTGGTTGATTGATCTCCATTCGATTTCTAGCTATACCTTTAAGAAAAATTTATACATAAATATATGTTCGATGGTTTAAAGTTTAAAAATAGTAAATAGAAAATTCATTATAAAACCAATTAATCCCCCTTGTCCTATTGCGGAGCTAGGCTCAACAATGGCCAGGGACTACCTATATCCATATCCTACTCCTTAAAAAAAAGAATAGAAGTAGAGTGTAAATAGAGTTAAAAATTAATTATTTTATACCATCTAATAATCTTTTTGGTGTGCAACACTATTATAAAAATAATAATATTGTAATAATTGTTAATATTAAATCTGTGGATGTACTTTGCTACTTTATTAAAGACGACCGCCCCAGTCAAACTGCCAATTAGTCAATTCTCCCTAATTCTATTATTAATAATATTTATATAAATATATAAGGTTTTTCCCTTATCTAATTAAGGTATCTATTATTAGAACCGCCTAATACAGTTTCTAATTTTAACTAACCCTTAAGAAATTTTATATCTAAAAATAATTCTAATTAGTATTAATAATAACAAAGGTAAACTCTGACCCAATTCCAATCTGGAGGTTTCCACAACCTAACCTTTTTAAGGGAAAGGAAAAGCGTCTATCGACATACCTAATCTCTATTGTTTAGAATTGTTCTAGATCAGCGTATTAACTAACTACAGTAAAGCTGCATAGGGTCTGTTGAGGCTCAGCCAAGTTTTACAACTATGGTATCCTCTAAGAACCGTACGTGCGACTTTCATCGCATACGGCTCAAGCCTTAAATTTATTGTTTATTTTTAACTATGATTACTCAACTTTGCTTTCTACACGGTTAGAGTTCATTTGAGTTGTTAACCTGTTTATTAAAGCTAAACCTTCTACAGTTTTATGTAATCCTGCATTTTTAATTTCTATAATTTTTATCCAATCCACATAATCTAAATGTTATCTAGTTAACATTGGATATTGGTTTACAAATTTAATGATAGAACCAGTGTCTCTAAATACATATCTATTAACTAAACGTGAATTTTTGCATTCAGATATGTCATTAAAATTATACTTAGGTTTGATATAGCCTCATCATTAATCATAGTTACTTGTTAAACACTTAACACTAATTCAAAGTTAGCATCCTTTCGGATTAGTTAAAAACCTATCCTTATCATTACAACAAGGCATTCGCTTTTTTGAATTTCCTCTACCTACTAACAGTTATCTATCTTCACAGAATAAATCTCCAATTATATTGGTTGTTATTAGGCTTACCTAGTTTTTACAGTAATACCTTATTGATACCCTTAGGTCTCCACTATACGTAAAACGCTTAAAGATCCATTAAGAAAAACACGGGAACGTCTTTCTACATACATATTTACGCTTCAAACATGGATTCACTTTACATTGACCATAGGCATCTAGCTCCTTATTTTAAACAATTATTTTTTTAATTTTCCCATTTATAATTTTATAAAATAAAACAGGCTTTATGCTTTAAAATTACTCTTAACGCAAACTGTCTGAGCTCAAATAATGGATTATTAGGTGGACTTTCACCACATTATTATTGTAAACTTATCTAGTCGCAATTTTTTTATTTGTTGAATAACCACCCAGGTTTCTATTTAAGTTTCCCGTCCCACTGGGGGTAACCCGCATCTGCACGGGTAATTCAATTTCACTGAGCAAGTTGTAGAGACAGTGAGACCTTCGTTACATTATTGATACCGGACCACATTTAATGGCCAATTGATTTCGCTACCTTAGGCGTTATTCTGTAATATTTCTAAGACAGCCGGACTATATCATCAAATATTTGAATTCAATTATTTGCTCGATTATCTAGTCTCTGAGGGCTATTTAATTACATCAAGAAAAGGGGGTTATTAATTATTTAATCATCTTTATTTATGCATCTTACCATGTACTCCCATTCCCAATCTAGATCTTCATCCATAGGAAATATAGTAGCTCTCACAGCTTGTATAGGTTGAGGTAAATTTTTAGAATTACCAGCTTTATTTTCAATTATTTGAATAATTTCAGATAATTCTCTTTTTCTATTTTTACCTTTACCTTCTAACAGATAGCATAGTTTTACTAGTTCGATTAAAGTTTCTTTGTTTCTTTGTTTTCCTTCTGACAATGCAATAACAACTTGTTTAAATATAGAAAATTCTTCCATTTTACAACTAAATGGGCAGACACGCGAGTCTAAAAAAGGTAAAGCCGATTTTTTTATGTTTTTATACCCTTTCAAAGTATAAACAAATATATCAGGAGAACCGAATTTAGCTGTTACAGATCCACCTTCAAAAAGCTCTTTAAATGAATTTAAAATACTCATTCCATTTTTATGTTGTGTCACATTAAAAACAGGCTGAATACTTACTCCATATTTAAATTTATCATTTACAGAAACAGAAACAGACATTGAACCTTCACCTTCAACAAAACCAGCTAAAAAATGAAGATAATTAATATCCTTAATATCTCTTTTTTTCATTTCAAATAGTAAATATATAATAGTGTCTAACGTAATATGAATTTTACCTCATATATACTACTTTTAGTTTATTATTCTCGAAAATTAAATATTCCCTGCTGATTGTCCATTGTTACATCTTTAAAATTTTAACTATTTAATATTAGTATTTAAAGCTTTAGGATGTTCCAGCATATCATCGAGTTTATTGAGGACCCTAAAGGTTTTTTTTTTCAAATCCTCATAGTTAAGACCGCTATTAACCAGATTTTCAATTAGTAACAGTTACCTATTACCTCTTTTATATTAATGGCATCGAGCAAATTTCAGAACGTATACTATGATTTATATCATTGCACATTCTTGTGTTTTTAGTAAACAGTCGAGGCCTCCGATTCTGTGCCACCAATTTACTTTAATTTACCATGGCTGACTTTATTATTACCCTGCCCTTTCAGGCTAGAGATAGCCGTTATTCATTTAATAACAATCTCGCGTTTAAAAATATAAACAACCCCTCCAATCCGAAGGAAAGGACAGGCTAATCTAATTCTTAAACCGGAAATTAACAAAAAAAAATCAAAATATTGTTCTTAAAAATATTTAAATATTATTGAAAAATAACCATTACAAGAAAGAATTAACATGTAAAATAATGACCAAGTTGGAATAATAAACCGATAAATAGAACCTTCCCCCCTGTTCGGGAGCGAAGCAAGGCTCCGCAAGGAAGGGCTTTTACCGAAAATTATATTTTTTGGTTCCTCTTATCGTCAAACTTATGAGGACATCTTGCCGAGTTCCTTTACAACTTTTAGCTCTACGCCTTAGTATTCTCTACTTACGAACCTGTGTCGGTTTAGGGTACGGTAGTTCTTTTTACTTAAGTTTAATTAGTTATCTTATCACCTAAATATAACAATTAACATTAAAACTTAAATTAAGAATATTTACAGCCCATTTATTTAAAAATGTGACCTTCTTAAATATAATTTTATTAAAATATATATTAATAATTCTTCAGAAGTGATTTATTTTCTTGGTCCAATCTTCCATTAGGACAGTACTATCACTACCTCATCAGCCAGAACTTTGGTTCTGTACCTTAGAGACCCGCATTTAACATAAGTCGGTTTAAACCTCACTTATAACCCTTTCGTATTCGGCGAGAAGTATTAAAACTTCTTTTTACGTTACTCATGTCAGCATTCTCTCTTCAGTTCGTCAAGCACAATGAAACACTGTGTATCTTCCGTTCCTGAATGTTCTTCTACCTAGATTAAGTAAACAAAGAAAGATTAATTTTATTTACTTAATCAACACGATATCGGTTGATTATTTTAGACCCGTTAAATTTTCGGTGCCACAATCTAAAGAGCTGATGCGTTGTTACAACGATCATTAAAAGTAGCGACTACCAGGCTCACTTTACAGCTGCATACAATATGTGACATCCTTAATTTCACTTAATAACCATTTGGGACCTTAAAGCGTGTTCTCGACTGTTTTCGTCTTGACTACTCAACTTATCATGAGCAGTCTGAATATCCAACATCAATTTATGTACTTCCGAGTTTAAATTCCATTGGTAAGATTTACTAGATCCCCGCAACCTAAACGCACAATATTGTTTTGTTCACTCTGTCAATAGGAAAAACTTCCATCCTGTAGAATGACAATATTATTTGTTCGGAATTTCCGTGCTGTACCTCCATAAATTTAATTGGATGTCATACTTACATATGTTTCGAAGAATACCAGCTAGCACTAGATTAGATTGGCATTTCACCGCTTTCCAGAGCTCATCGGAGAATTCTGCAACATTCACCCGTTCGATCCTTAATAATCTGGCCCTGGAAAGATCATCTAGCTTCGGGTCTAATAGAAATAACTTACCCAACACTATAGTTTAGCAAATAACAACTTACATTAATAATTTAAAAAACAAAGTTTGTTAAATTTAACATAAGGGGCTACTCTTTTTTTAATTAAATACTAATTAAAAATAAATTATAAAATAATTATTTTATTCTCCTAAATTAGTTCAGTCGCTTTCGCTAAGGCTTTTAACCTTGCTATTCCTATTAACTTGCTGCATTTATACCAACATTTTCATATTGGATTAGACTATACCTTCAACTCATAAAGATTTTAGGACAAAGCATTAACACCATGCTACTGTAGTAGCGGTAGAAAACAAAAAAAAAAATAAGAAAACCATAGGACTTTCCTTCCATACCTGTGCCCATCCTTCGGAATAAGCTAAGGTGCGTAGCCGAGGGGTAGAAACGTATAAAGAATACTTTCCTAAAACCCACATAATCAATATTTATAGTTGATTGTTTAAACTGTAGTCTAGTATTTGAATTAATATTTCTTTTTTCTGCGCTTAGATCACCTAGCTTGCAGCCTATAATTAATTCATCTAATTCTACTGTTAATTCTAAATGAAATTTAGTAGATTTTCGATAAAATCGTTTATTTAAATTATTTAATATTCGTAATTTTTTCATATTTATTTTCATATTTTTTTTTTTGTTTGTTTATTTCTTAGTGTTTTTTATTCTTTGTTTATGTGTCCTTGATTTTTTGGAATGCATGAGTGCTGACGTGTTACCAATACTAATTGGTCTGATGGTTTGCCATCAAGTCGTTACAGGGCAATTAAAAAGTTATGTTTATAACAAACATAAAATTCAAATAAATTTGAATATTCCTACGATTTAAAAGCTTCCCACGGTATTTCCATGATTATTTTTAATAACTTTAGGATTCACCGTTAGCATAATAAAATTATATTTTCATTATACCGACCTTGCCTTTATATTAAATAAATAATATAACAACAATAGTCATGAGTCAGTTATATTTAAAGATTTTACAATCCTTTATGGGCAAGCAATTCACCCATTATGCAAAAGGTACGCCGTCATTGTTTTAATTTTAATTCCGGCTGCTTATAGAGTTACTAATTCAATATCTATTTCATTAATTTTATATTATACTTTTTCACATGTTCCTTTACAGTACTGTTCACTATCGCTAAATTTATAATACTTAGCCTTAGAGGATGGTTCCCCTATATTCCGACAAGTTATCTCTCATCGTATTTTTACAATCGATTAAATAATTTAACCAATTTTATTGAGTTAAGTTAAAAAACATTAACTTAATAACTATATTAAATATCCTAAAACCGTAGTGGCAATAGTAAATAATATAAAAATAAAAATATAACAAAATTACATTAAACCTATTTTTTAAGAACAAGAATCTTCTCCTATAATTACAACTTATACTGTTAAATATAAAAAAATAAAAATAGAATCAATTAGGGCTCTAAAAAGGAAAATATATACTTTGTTATATCCCCCACCCCTTCCGAAGGACGGGCTGGGTAAGTGATTATTAATAAAAGCTACAGGACTATGGTTTTTACCTTCTTTGGGACGCTCCCCTCCTTTCCTTGCGTTGCTAGGACGGGGTGGGCTACGCTTATTTTTCACTTTTTTAAATCTCACAGGCTAATCCGATTTCACTCACCATTACTTTCGGAGTCTCGGTTGATTTCCTTTCCTTTCCTTACTAAAATGATTTACTTCAGGAAGTATTATATAAAAGGTTTCCCTTAGGATTGCCACTTAATTAATGTAGCATTAGGCCAATGCCTCCTTATTTATAAATTTGCTAATTATCCTTAATAACCCCTTTGAAATACTTTATTATTAATTAAAATAATTTTTGATGTTAGTTTCTATATTACACATCGATACTTTTATTATACTATATTTATACTATATTTATACTATATTTATACTATATTTATACTATATTATACTATTTTTTATACTAATTTAATAAACCATCAAATAAATAAAAAATTCTGTTTATACTTTATAGCAGAATTTCAAATAAATATATTTATAAATAGCCAAAAACACAAGGAGTATAAACAAGATTCATTACTGATAAGATTTAGTTTATAGGACTAAAAAAAAGTATAGACGGAACGAAGGCAAGCTAAAAAAATAACCGGATAAATAGTCTCTGTTGCAAATGCAGAAGAATATAACATATAGCCATTTCTATCATTTTAAGTTTAACTTCTCCGTCCGTCCCTTGCGCTTCGCTATACCGGATGGCTCCAAAGGTAAAGGACGGTGGGTTCGGTTTCGGAACCACGGCCTTGTTTTATTAATACATTAGGTATTAATTAAATCAGGGTTATTACTACACTTAGTTTAATTTATCTTTTTGTTTATTCTCAATGTACTTATTTAATAAATCATTTGTTAATCTAAAGTTTGCAGTGTTGTTGCTTTGTTACGGAATATTGTGTTTAAAAATAAAAATATTGAGTATAAAATATTAATAAAGTATAAAAATATTAAATAAAATTTATGGAAGCTTGCCCGCTTAAATATTAAACCGTAAATCAAACTTATAATTCATTCACAAGAATAATTTATTTAATTTCAACTATTTTTAAAGGATATCTAAAAATAGTTCCGTTATAATGATGATAGTAATTAAGATTGCTTAAAACTTCCTCTTTATTTAAACGATATCTAGAGCACAGATCTTGTAAAGTAGTTATGCGTATTGGTTCGTTCATTATGTTTAATGTACTTTTGTCCCTACATTTAAGATAGATAGCGTATTTTTTTGCTTTTAAATAATCACTCGCTTTACCGTTTTCACTATAAATTTGTAATGATTCATCATTCCATTCAAAATGTTTAAACACTACTTTTTTAGCAGAATTAAGTTTAGGATGAAAATGGAGAATCAAACTTTCTTCCAAAATTTTAACAATAAAATCAGTTATTTTATTCAATAATATCCACTCCCCTTTACTTAATTTATAATTAGGATAAATTTCTTGAAATTTATTTAAATAGTTAGTAGTTAAATATACAATATTTATATTAAAGTTTGTGGGTTTCTTTCCGTTATACTCGTTTATTAAAAAATATTTTAAGAAGTTACTTAAACCCTTTGTTGAATTATTAACATAATAATTATTAATATTAAGAGTATGTGTTTTAAATCTATTTTTAATATTAGCAGTAGATCCAATATAATAATAATATTTATTTTCAAAAGTAATAATATAACAACAGGCTACCGTACGGCAGTAATTTTTATAATTTTTATCTGTTAATATTTTACTGGTTAACCCTATTTCCATTTCATTAAACATAGAGTTAACAATCTCACCATCCTTTTTAATTGGATTGTAAGAACAATTAACAGCATAAGATTTGTTAATTAGCTTTCTATCATTGTATTGTAAGATTTCAATCTCTTTTTTTACATTTTCAATTTGAATAATTTTTCTTATAAAATCAACCACATCTTCTCCTACTTCAAGCGCTACACTAGATTCTTCCTTAGTTAAAGAATTGCTATGTCGGCCTGGCGTCCTTCGGAGGCAAGACACGGCAGACTCTTTCAACCCCTTTTTATCAGTTAAGGAAGCCGTAATTTTTCCCCTAGTAGACAATCCATCTATATTATCTGTACAACTTTTGTGAGTAAGGGTTAATGGTATATTATATAATAATGTAGTTACAGAAGCATGTAGTGTATCTAGAATAACATTTGGATATATACCTAGTACCACTGTTGGTATCAATAAGCTAATTAATAATATAAATTCTCTTCTAGTAATATCTCTTAATGGTTTTAAATAAGGAGAATAAGATCCATATGATAATCTATTATATAAATAAATAGAATAACAAGCACTAAAGACGATACCTGTGGCACCTATTACAGCTGCAAAAGGACTTCTTTCCCAGATACCAATTAAAGACATTTGTTCACCTAAGAAGTTTAAACTTAATGGTATACCTGTATTACATAATGTAAAGATGAAGAATAAAATAGTAAACACTGGCATATAAGTCACTAATCCTCTAATGTAATTAATAAGTCGAACACCTGTTCTTTCATATATTACACCACCTACACAAATAAATAAGGCTGGAGATACAAAACCATGAGCTATTGCGAATAAAATAGCACCTTCTATACCTTGTATAGTATTAGAGAATAAACCTAATATTACTACACCCATGTGACAAATACTAGAATAAGCAATTAAAGCTTTTGTATCTTGTTGAATTATAGTAGCTAAACTAGCATACACAATAGTAATTAAAGCTATAGTTTGAACTAACGGACTAAAGTAATGTGTAGCATCCGGTAAGAAATTAATTAAAACACGAAGATATCCATAAGTAGCTAATTTTAGTATAGTACCAGCTAAAAGGATTGAACCAGCTAACGGTGAATCAGCATGAGCTCTGTATAACCAACCAGTCATAGGCCAAAGAGGTGTTTTAATAGCAAAAGCTAAGAAAAAAGCTAACCATAACAATTTCTGACTATCTAAATTTATTTCAGATAAAGAAATTAATTGGAAATCAGTTGAACCTACATAATTACTTATTTCTAATATAGCTAATAACATAAATAAAGAACCAGCTAAAGTATATAAAAAAAATAATAAAGCAGATCTTATTTTAGCTTCTCCTGAACCGTATAATATTATTACTATAAATAATACTGGTAACACACTTTCGAAAAACACAAAAAATAATAATAAATCTAATACCACAAACAATGCTATTTGCAATGTTTCTAATAATAAAAAGGATATTAAAAAATATTTTAAATTATTATTTATATTATTGTAGTTTGATAGTAAAGCTATAGGAGTTATAAATGTTGTTAATAGTACAAAATAAATAGATAATCCGTCCACTCCTATGTTTAAATGACAATAACTTAATTCTTTAAAACTATATACAAATTGATATTGGCTAGTACTAGAGTCAAATTGAATCCATAAGTAAATAGATAAAACTAAATTTATCAATGAAGTAGATAAAGCTATTTTTTTAGACTTATCTCCTGAAGGGCCGTCTGTTACAAGCAGTACAGTAATTGAACCTATAATAGGTATTATTAATAATAAACTTAGCATATGTAATATTCCTTTTTGATATAATCTTGAATACCAATTAAGGATAAAGCCTTTTTTGATATATTTATCCCAATACCTTACGGATTGAAAGTAGGCAATGCCTCCTCTTAAGCTAACCTACTGTCTATAAATGGCGAAACCTGGGATTGGGAATTTGTTATAAATAAGCCGTGAATCCTAGGCTTCGCTATGTAGGGAGCGACGCAAGGGTATTTGAAGGAGATAAAAGTATCTTGCTAAGATCTTTGTAATATGTATATATATCATACTATATATACAGATAAAAACATTTAATTTTAAATTAAGTTTTTAGATTTATTACTTCTTTTAATTAATATTAAAATATAATATTTACGAAACCACTTTTTTAAGCTTAAGGTTGCCTATTCTTGATTAAAATATATTATTTACTTGATCTAGTTCTATCACAACCGAGGTTTATTAGAATGAAGGTTAAACCTTTCGGCAAAAATATTTTATGTAAAACGGTAGGGGATCTCAGAAAACATTTTTTAAAATATATAATCCATTTTTATTAACCAAAATCATTTATTACAATTATACAGAATAATGTTTCTAATAATAAGACAATAAAGATTAAGCTCATATTCATTATTAAATAATATCGTTGGTATTTTACTCGTAACGATTTGATCTTATAAATTGTTGAATACTTATTTTCTAAGTCGAATCTTTGTATTAAATAGTCACCATAAAATATGAAAATAATGGAAATTAAGCAAGAAATTATTACATAATTAAAAAGTAATAAGGTTAAAGCTATTCTACTTACAGCGTGAAATGAATTATAATATTCTAATACACTATCTAAATCAAAGATCATACTTTTTGACCTTCATTATTTAAATCTACCACTTCGTCTAGATTTTTAATATATCTATCTGATATTTGATTGACTACGTTATTGTTAGAAGTAGTTAGTAAATCAAAAAGAAAGATAGCCATTATAGCTGTACCTATGCAGTAGTTTACATTAATAAATCTGCTTTAGAATACCATGTTAAATTATTTAATAATTACCAAGAAGTACAGGTTGTAATAAATAAAGATATACTACTAGAATTTACCGAGATTACAATTGAACAGTACAACGAATACTGTAGTACTCGGAAGTTGTGAGATTTAAGTTATGAAACTCGATATTACTGTGAAATTGATTGTAAGGTTCTTTATAAAGTAATAAAAATATTTGGCAAACAGATCATGGAACTGTTTAGATTACTAAATACCCCACTCTTTCTGCTTTAGCTTTGGCTACCCATAGAGTAACCTGCGCCTAATATTAATACTACAGCTAGCGCACTAAAAATAACAGTTACTGCTAGAGTACCAGGATTACTTAGGTTATCTGTAGGTGATGGTAATGTAACATTGCTAGTAGTCAAGTTAGATGATACATTTTGTACACTTCTAACTGACAATTGGTTATTTAATATTACATTATTATTAGATGTAACATTAACTACATTGTCAGTACCTAAATTACTTAATAGATCGTAAAGAAATCTCTTTTAAGATATTTTGCTAGGTTATATATAAATTTGTTATAGGGTTAAACAAAGTTTGTTTTATTTAAGCAGCTATACCCCATTAAAAGATTAATCAACTACAATTAAATATTATCATCGTCAAAAAAATTTAGTTTATTAGATGTTTTTAAGTTATTAATAAAGTTTTTATAATCATCTTCATTGCTATATATATAGTGAATCGTAATAAAAGCGGTTTTAGGAAATCCTTTTTTGTTACATACTTTCAAGTAATTCTGCACTAATATATCCTTAAATGTTTTTACACCAGTCTTACTTTGAAGGTCTATTACTACTTTATTACATAAAGTATGTTTATTTTTATTTTCTTTAGTTAAAATATTTATTTGTATAGTCAAATACTGTGCGTGTAAGCTAGTTTCTTTAAGGAAGATGTTTATATTCTCTCTTAAGTTTTTAGTTGTTAATGGTTTTCTGGTTGTTATTGTTTTTATGTTCATTTTTATTAATTATTATTAGGGTTACAAATAGATTTGAGAATCTTTTGGCACTAGTCCAACATTCCTCTTCTTTTAATGTAAAAGACCTGATTAGCCTTGTGTTTTACAGGAAGAAAGTGGTTTAAAGTGTAGATAATTTATAAAAAATAATTTATGTTTAGTTTAAAATAACTCAAACTCAAATTTTAAACTTTAAACAACGCATCAAAATTGTAGTGTCACATTCCTTATTAGTGAGACACATTGCTTGTTAACACCCTCTTAAATATAAATTACTTAATAAACTCTTTCTACAATCTATTTGTAACTAACTTATTTAAATATCATGACACTACTAATATTTTTTATATCAAAAAACTACGACACAACTTAGTGTGAGAAAGTTAATTAATTGGATTATTGTTAATTCATTTTTATTAGTAATCAAGTTATTGTTCAAGTTTATTGTTAAAATAATCTAACAATGCATGACAATCTACCATTAAATTATTTTTATGATAGTTGAGGTTATGTTGTAAAAGCTGTAGATTATACAACTAAAATAGTTAGTGATATATTGTTTGAACAATTAAAAGATAAATTCTTTGAAATTAGAGAAACTAGTAGAAAAGGTTATTCAGTTAGAGTTTATAACGATATAACTAAAAATTTATTATATATTTTCCATGATAATATAACTGGATTTAGAGATAGTGAAGGTATATTTCATATGTATGCAATATGTATTGGTTATGAAAAAAGTTAAATCTTTTTACTTAACAGATTACAATAATGATACTTCTAAATTAGTAAAAGCTACTTTACGTGAATTATTCTCTAAAAAAAACCATGGTAAAACTGTTTATATTCATAACTCAAGTTCATTTAACTTAATATTCTTATTAAAATATATAATTAAATATCCTTCTACAAAAGTTAAACCAGTAGTTAAAGATGGTAAATTTATTAACATCGAAATTAACTTTAATAAAAATTATAAACTTAATTTAAGAGATTCAATTTTATTGTTACCAGGTTCATTAGATAAATTAAGTAAACAATTTAATGGGATTTCTTTAAAAGGAATCTTTCCTTATTCATTTGTTACACCTAATAATCTTAATTATATTGGTTCTGTTCCAAGTTATAATTATTTTGATCAATCTAAAGTATCAGAAGAAGATTATAACAATTACTGTAAAGATTTTAAAGATAATAATTGGGACCTAAAAGCTGAAACAATCAAATATTGTTCACAAGATTGTAGAGCGTTATATCAAGTAATTAAAGAATTTGGATTACTTATTTTTAAATTATTTAATATAAACATTTTAACTGTTCCAACTTTACCTAGTTTAGCTTTTAAAATTTACAGAACTAAGTTTTTTCCTAGCAAAAAAGAAATTAAAATACCAGTTATATCAGATGCAATGTTTAATGATCTAAAAAAAGCATATTATGGAGGGCACTGTGATGAACATCCATTGTTACCTTACAAAGTAAATGAATCTACTGTTTATGGAGTAGGTACATGGGAAGGTTGGTATTATAGTGAAGAACTAAAAAATGCAGCTAAATACGGTTATACTTACGAAATTAAAGCTGGATATTTATTTGAAGGCCAAGATATTTTTAGTAACTACGTAAAAACTTTATCTAAAATGAAAGAAAACTCAACTAAAGGTACTTCAATGTATTTAATATGTAAATTATTATTAAATGCTCTTTACGGTAGATACGGTATGGATTTTGAAGTTAAAACTCATCTAATATTAGATCAAAAACAAATTTCTGAGTTAATTGATAATGTAGGAGAATGGAATATCGATAAAAACAATCGATATTGAAGATAAAACATTAGTTTCTGTTAGATAATATAAACCTTATGGCATTATTTTCATTTATTTATATTATTTGGTTTGTCACAATTAGAATTGTATATTAATTCATATAAATTATAAACTCTTTATAGTATACACCTCCTAAGGAAAAGGGTGGTCAAAAATGTAATCTGATATTTCAGCTAAAGCAAGTTTAGCATTAATTTCTTTATAGATAGATTCACTAATTACAACATGTTCTATTACAATACTGTTAGCTTTAATTTTTTTATTGTTAGATATTCTACGGAAATTACTTCTTATAGTATTTCGTATTGCTCTCATCTCACGTTTATTTAAAACATCAACATTTGTTTTTTCGCATAGTGTTTCGATATTTTTATCTTGGATTACTAATGTAACTTGAAGTAGCATATATTGATTATTACTTTCTTTAAAAGATTTAATAAAGGTAGTAAAATTCTGAATCAGATTAGCTTGTGACAACGGCTTCATTAGGTTTATTACGTTTTTTTTCATTTTTAGTATATTATAAGGGGTCACAATTAGAATTGTACATTAATTTATATAAATCACATACTCTTTTAGTAAAATGATATGATTTTTATTATGTATTTTATAATTTACATAGATAATTTATTATCACTTGTTTATGGATTAAAATATATAAGAATAGATGAAGACTTATTAATGTGCTGCATATAAAAGTTTTCAACTATAATTCTAATTGTGACATATAAAATTTAAAAACTAAAATGACGTTAATATTAATTTATCTATTAAGTATAATATTATTTGTTAATATTGGTCTATTTGCTTTATCAACTGTGGTATTTATAATCTTATCCTATCTAGGCTATGATTTTATATTACCAGACCTATTCTATCATTTATTTTGGTTGTCCTTACTATTTTATTCCCTATTTACCTTAAGCATTGTTGTAACTAAATTACAATTTTTATTTACATCAATAATTAATAAAGATGAACGGAAATATTTTATTGAAGATATTAAATACCAAATTAGATGTGAGATCGAATGGTTGAAAACAAATATAATTAGCCAAATATTAATACAAATATTTATTTTTACTAAAAACGTAGCTAATATATTGTTTAAATGGATATTTAGACGATAATATTATGCTACAAGTCTACTTGTAACCTATAAAATATTAAAATGAAAACAAAATTAACTAAATCAACTAATGCCTCACGGCAAACTAAAACTACTGCATTAAATAAGTTAAACTTGTTAAAAAGTACAGCAGCATCTAGATTAACTAAAGTTAAATCTATGTCGCCTAAAGATTCAATAACTAAATTAATTAATTCAATAGGTAATTATCTGATTAAAATCTTATACTTAGATAAAATAGAGAAAAAAAACTTTATTATTTATTATGTCGAGTGTAAGAATAATATTCAGATTCATACTATATACTAACATAGCTGTGGCTTTGTTCCTTTCTCTATCTAAAATATTAAATTTAGAACATAAGTTTACTTGGGAGTTATATATTTATTTATTTTATATTGTTTATTATTACATAAGAGATTATATCTTTGATATCTCTAACAGAATATATTCAACTATTAGATCATTCATGGAAAAACTAATTTCAAATTTACATGAAGTTAAGGAAACCGTTGATAATAAAAATAATATAACACAACCAGCTAAAGAGGCTTATCGTTCTCTGTCTGATAGCGGTAAAATTGATGATGTACAACCTAAACATGAAAGTAAAAATACAGTTATTAAAGTTATGCTGACGATAGCTGCCATTGTACTAGTTACAGGTTTTATTTATTATGCGTATAACTATCCTGACGAACTAACAGCTATAGGTAAAAATATTTGGACTTATATTTGGGCTGTTCCAGGTAAAATTGGTAAATTTATAAAAGGATTATTCAGAAGAGGACCGAAACCTTCAGACCCTGAAAACCCTGGTCCTAAACCTGGATATCATAGATTCGAGTTTAATCAAGTGAAACAAGGTGAAGGCACTGTGGATGGTGAACAGCTGTTTGATCAATATAGTGGAATACCTAAAACAACATATGATCCTAACATTAAATCATATGCCAAAGCGGTAAAAAATACCCCCAAAAAGAAACAGGTGACTTTGTAAATCCTAATCCTAAATCAACTGGTAGATTTAAAGTTAATCCTTGGTTTGGTAGTAACTCACCCGCAGGTCCCGCATCGACTGGTCCTAATCCTGATATTAAAGGTAAAGGTAAATCTGATTAATCTAATATAAAATTTAACCCCTTAGTTCAAATTTCAGCATGTTTATATTTTGAACACTGTAATAATTTAAACATACAAGTCTACTTGTAACCTTTTTAAATATAAATCCTGAACAGATCAATCTTATCTTCTATGTACTCTAATCAACCATTAGCGTCGGTTAGCCAAATTGTATTTAATTTGTTATTTAGAGAAATCGGTAAATTACCTATATATAATGCGTTGTGGAGTTTCTCAACTTTCGCTATCGCAAATATAGGAATTATTAGGTCAGTATTTATGTTATACAGTATTAAAAAATATGTTTTAGGATATATTAATCTTACTACTCTGACTAACACAGTTAACACGGTATCACCTGTTGTTGGTGTTATGTTTGATGTCTTGTTAAGAAGAGACATACAAAGTATTAGACTTACTAGTTTTACAACAAAAATTAGTATTAGAAAATTAATTAATTTTATTATTTTCAATTCTTTCTTATTAGTTGTTAAAAATTTAGTGAAACTGATAATTAAAATAGCTATATTTATTGTTATGACTACTTTAAGTATTTTTTGGGTAGTTAATTTAAATCACACTAAATATTTACTTAGTATCGCTTTTGAAATTAAAGATTTTATTAAAGACCTTTTTCAGATAGATATTCCTACTCCTACTAATTTGAATAAATCTAAGTCCTGGTTTAATGAGTTTATTGATTTTATTTATGGTTCCAATAAACCAATTGAAAAACCACCTCACGTTGTTAGAATTAGTAAATTTGAAGGTACGGAAGTCCACTTCAATTATCGAGATAAAGGAACAGATCTAATCTTAGATAATACTTTAATTAATAACTTTAATGAAACTAGTTATATTAATCAAATAACAACTACTGAAGTTATTGTTACTAAAATAGATTCGATTAATTTCCTAATTCATTTGTTTAATGAACTTAACTTATTTGTTTAATTAACACAAAAGAATTAAATTTGGTTTAACCCCAACCAGCCCCTTTGTAGTCCGTCCCTTCAGGCGGCGGGTGTGATTATTATATAATAATTTATATAATTTTCTTCGCGAATATTTCTTTCGAAGTAGGAGCGATTTTTAACCAATATTTACATATGGTTAAAAAAAAAATATAAATAGCTTTTAAGCTCCTGCCCTTTATATCTTACTTAATTAACTTATTAAGTTTATATTTTAGGGTCACTTTATTCGATCCCGCGTGTGGATATGTTTATCAATAGTAAACAGATACGGCCTTCTATTGTTTTAACTCATATAAATATATAGTTATTCGAACGTTTCAATAAACGTAGGCACAAAAATAAAATTTATAAAATGAAAAATATGTCAAACATAAGACAAATCTTATTTGTTCTAACTATAGTACTTGCAACAGCTCTGATAGCTGTTTTTATCTATGAATTATTGTGGTGTTTAGATACCGCTAATTTTAGTAATGTTACAAATAGCATAGCTAATAACAATCAAATAGCGGCCAGAGAGGTACAAAATGTATCAACTAACTTGACCAACAATGTCACTTTACCTTCACCTACGGATAATATAAATAATCCAGGTACTCTTGCTGTAACAGTTATTTTTAGTACTCTGGGTGTAATATTAGTATTAGGTGGAGGGTACTCTATTTTGGTTTTCTGTGGATATTTACCACATCCTTTAGGGGTACCAGCTCACGCACAAGCTATTATAGATGCAGGTTCTGCCTCATTCTTAAACCAATAATTGACTGTGTTAAATTAACTAAACTTATAAAGAAATAGTGAATTTTAACCCTTTTTCTTGAATTGTTTTTAGTTAAAAAAAAAATTAGAATAAAATTTTTAACCCCCTTACATAAATGCTTTGAGCACGAATAACTCGTTAAAGTAAAAATAAATAATATCCCTCACCCGGCAGGTTGTTACGTCAAAGAAATTTTATGTGTAACATAGGGCTAAAAGTTTAATTATTTAATAAAAACCTTTGATATTTAAAACTGTTTACAGTGGACAGCTTCGGGAAAGCTAAAATTTTAACCCCTTTTTATAATGTTAAAATTAAAGTTAGGGCTTTTAAAGATAGTCTCGTTATGCTAAATAAGAATACATATCCTATACCTACCATCTAAGATTGGAAATTCCTTGTTAAGGAAAGTATGTTTTTTTTATTTTTGTTGGATTTTTGCATGTTAATTATAATTTTGGTTTCAGAACAAATAGCTTCGATTTTTCTTTATAAACTTAATTTGATCTAATTAAATTATATAATTTACATCACTCTTTTATTAATTTTATATTAAAATAGTGGGTTGAATAAATTTATCCAACTTTTAATGACATTGGAACCATTTTAATCTAAGATATAGTATTAATTAATATCGTCAATATCGAACATGTCTTTTTTATTATTCATACTTAAATTGTCATTAAAATTATTATATGCTTCTTCAGTTGTTTCTCGATAGTATATAAAAACTTGAGTATTATAAAGCTCGGTTTTATCCTTAGCAATTTTAATAAAGTTTTTAGCTGTTATATCTCTCAGCGTTTTTATTTGTTTCTTATTGTTAAGATCCATAGCCAATTTTTTGGATAAGGTTTCATTTTTACCATTATACGACAATTTAATTTGCATAACTACGTGTTGACTGCTTTGTCTAGTCTGTCTAATAAATAGATCAATATTCTCTCTTAAATTTCTAATGGACAATGTTTTTCTTGGTGTTATAGTTTTGATTATCATTTTATTTTTTATTTTGGGTGTGTGTAACAATTAGCTTCGTATGACATTAGCATATAAGTGCAATATTCATACTCTTTTACACCATTTTTAATTATATATTTACATTGATTTAATTAAAATACAGTAGAAATAAGTAATAAAAATGTAGATGTGTTATTTAATAATTTATACAACAAATAGCTTTGAATATAAAATACCATTAAATACTAAAGCATTATAGAATTAAGTATCAATCTTTTCAGAATAAAATCTTATTAATATGGATAAGTTACTTTATAACCCTATCTACGAAGCAAATTGTTACACAACAACTTATTTAAATATCATGACACTGCTAATATTCTTTATATTAAAATTAATAATATTGATAGGATCAGGTCTTATGGCCGTTTCTACAATAACAGTAACAATTTTATCTTATCTTGGATATGAGTTTATACTACATGAAGCTCATTACCATCTTATGTGGTTAAGCTTAATCTGTTATTCAGTGGTTACCTTATTATTTATATTGGGAGAAATAATAGAATTATTTCGATCTGTTAAAGATAAACAGGAACGTGCTGAAGCTATAGCAATGTTTAAGTATCAACTATCATACGAAAGAGATTGGATTAAAAATTCTATTATGTTTCAAATTCTAACTCAATTGTTAGTATTTATAAAAAATGTAGTGAGTATTTTGTTTAGAAGATTCTTCAAACAATAATATAAAACTACGAAGCTAATTGTTCCTTAATTATTATCAACTATTATGAAAACAAAACTAACTAAATCAACTAATGCCGCACGGCTAACTAAAACAAACGCGTTAAGTAAATTAAATAATTTAAAAATTACTGCGGCATCACGAATAACTAAAGTTAAATCAATGTCTAGTAAATTTTCTATTAATAAATTACTTAGTTCGTTAGGGAATTATCTAGTTAAAATCTTATACTTGGATAAGTTAAATAAGAAAACTTTATTGTTTATTATGTCGATTGTTAGCACAGTGTTTAGATTTATAGTATATACTCACCTAATTGTTGCGTTATTAATTTACCTATCTCAATTGTTGGATATAGAACACAAATTTACCTGGGATTTATACATTTACCTGTTTTATATTGTCTATTATTTCTTAAGAGATTCAATCTTGGACATATCTAACAGAATATATTCAACTATCCGGTCGATCATGGAAAGATTAATCTATAACTTACATGAGGTAAAGGAAACAGTTGATCATCAAAATAATGTAACACAACCAGCTAAAAAGGCTTATCGTTCATTTGTTGATAGTGGTAAAATTGATAGTGTTCAACCAAAACACGATACTAATTATTATTTTTATGTTAAAATTTTTATCGCTGTAGCTGGAACCATTCTGGTTTTAGGTGGATTGTATTATATATTCAATCACACTGAGGATACAACAAAACTTATACTTGCAATACTTAATCCTATTTATAATGTCACTAAAAAAATTGTATCAGCTCCTAAAACTGTAGTTAAGAAAATTTGGAGATTCTTTACTAATAAAAAAAAAGGAGACAATGATGGTGGTTTAGGTGGATTACCTCAACCTTCTGCAACTAGACGTAGATCCCATCCAACATTGTGGGAAATCATGAAAAGAAGAATCGCTAAAGGTCTGCAAGGACTGATAGATGATTTGATACCAACAGATGAGGAAGCTTTAGCTAAAGCTAATGCTATGGAACGAGGTCAACCTGTGGCATCTGGATCTGGAACTGGTTTTGGTGAACGTATTGTAACTGAATTAAGACGACGTGGACTTCGTAGAACCCAGTCTAGCTCTAGAAACTAGATAAACCCTAACCAGCTGGTAAAATAAATTCAAGTTTCTTATGTTTAGATTGAATTTATTATACCAATAAAAAACTTAAGCCGCTAGTTCAAATATTAGTATGTTTATACTTTGAACACTGTAATATTTTAAACATAAATTCTAATTGTGACAAAAACAAAATATAAAATTATGAACAAATCAATCTTAGCTAATATGTACTCTAATCAACCAAATACTTTTGTATCAGGTTCATTCGTAGGTTTATAAACGTCAACCATACCTCCACTGTAAGCTTTTTTAAGGTCAATATACATAGTACCATCAATTAAAGAAACTTTAAAATTATCTTTCAAGAAGTTACTTCTATAAATAGCTAAAGCCAATGAAGGTAGTGTTGGATATTTATTAATATCTAGTTTAAACAACTCAAATATTTGGTTACTAAATGTTTTGATTACTTTATAAAGTACCATACAATCTAGTTCACAATAATATTTAGTTTGATATTCTAGAGACCACAACCCTTGAATAGTTTTACAATATTCATCATATTGTTCAACAGTAATTCCATCAAAATATTTAATATCCGGAATTAAACCTAAATAATTCAATTTAATGTTAGGATCGTTAACAAAAGAGTATGGAAATAAACCTTTGTTTTCCACATTGAAATTTTTAGCCAAGGTACTTAATGATGAAGATAACAATAAGTAAGAATCTCTAAAGTATATTGTGTATTTAGTATATTTAGTAATACCGTAGTCTAAAGCTATATTTATTATTCTACCGTCTCTAATTACCGGTCTAATTTTGTGACCTAATTCACTCAATATTCTAATTAAAAATACTGCATCGAAGTTAGAGAAATTATGCAGATATACCTTATAACCATCAAATTTGCTAATTAGTAAGCTATTAACCGCATCTTTCATCATAGCTTCTGGTGTCGTATAGTCATTTAAATAAAAAGATCTAGCTCTATCTATACCATCACCGTCTTCATAATACGTAGAGACACAATACGGTTGCATCTTACCCTCAATAGTTCTAGTCTCAAGGTCCATTGTAATATAATTATCACTTAAAGCTTCATCTTTTGTTATTGTATTTAAGAAATTAACTTTTCTATCAATTTGTTTAACAATTAGTTCTCCATTAACAAAAACATAAGTTTGGTTTTTATTGTTCTAGTAAATGAGGATAAGTCGTAAACATCCTTAACAGTGTCAGTAAATTCTAATAATACATCATTATTAACAACGATTTTAACTTCTTGATAATTATCAAACAATGAAACATGGTATTCTCTAGGAGATTTATTAATGTAAACGATAGCTTTAGAATAACCATCACTGAATTTAATGTTACCACTCCAATTAGTAATATCCATAGTTTTAGGTAATTTAAACCCACCGAATTTAAACGGTGCCTTAGATGTGCTAATCACTTTTTTATGCTGTACTAATTTGCTTCCAACTTTACCGAATAGAATTTTATAAGTAAATATTATTGATTTAATTGAAGTATTATGATAATCATCATTTCTAAGATCCCAATATTCTTTAAAATTATTAATTAATCTTTCTAAATCAGTATGGTTAACTGTTTGAATATATGATAGAGATCTGTATTCACCTTCATTAGTCAAAAATTTAAATTGAATTCTAATATGGTAGTTGTCTGCTGAGTCTAATTGATCGAATGTCTCAATCCAAAAGCTTTTTAGTGCAGATTCAATATGAGTTGCTACTATTAATTGGTTATTTATTGGGTAGTCGTAGTTTTCCCAGGAAATTATTTTTATTTTTGTTGTGTTCATGCTATTATTATTATTAATGGGTTAAAGGAAAGTATTCTTTATACGTTTTAAAGTCTTGTATCAGAACACCAAAGAATATTAGACTGTTATGAGCAATGGAAAAAAGAAAATCAGTATCATTTTTTAGAGTATATGGTTTCATTAATATAAGAATTATATTCACTTATATCACTGTCTTTATAATAAACAATCAGCTTACGAGCTTTAGTCGAATTAAAATATTTACTTTTGACTTTAACATGTTCGCCTAATAGTTGAACATACTCTACCTTATCTTCTGGTAATCTTAATACAGTATAGTCACCAACAGAGTAAATTGGATTTTCTGAATCGTATGTTAATATTTTAGGTGCTATAGTTATATATTGTGAATTGAATTTAGTTTCTCTAAAGAATCGATACATGAGTCTTCTCATTTCGGGTGCGTTTAATTTTTCATTTCTGATTTTAAGTTGTCTAGTTGTCATTTTGTTTTTTAATTTAAATTTGTGGTTACGGAAAGTATTCTATTTACATTTATACTCTTAGTAAAGAATACCAAAGAAAACTAAGAGTTTTTGTTAATACATATTAACTCTTTTATTTAACCACTTAGATTAAATAATAATAGTTTTTGTTAATACATATTAACTCTTTTATTTAACCATTTAGATTAAATAATAATAGTTTTAAATAATGTAATATAAAACAAAGGAAGTGTTTATGGTATAGGGGTTAAATTATCACATCACTGTGAGTTATTTGAAGAAAAAGTTAGTAATATAATTAACTAACTTGTTAGCGGCTAACAAATTTATTAACTATGTAACTAAAATGTTAGGATTTTAAGAACCCATAACAGAAGATACAATAACACAAAATTTTTGTAGTTTCTAATGGTTGAACCCGGCTGTTTTGTTTATAAATTTTGTTCCCGAGCCTGGGGACAGGGGTTCAATGTCTTAGAGGAGTAATAAGAGGACAAGCTTCCTTAGATTCTCTAGCCCAATATGGTCCAGATGTGGAAAGAGCTTTTGTACAATTTGTTAGACCTTTCTGGACAGATTTAGTTCTTTCAAGAACAGGAGCTACAAATTTTTTATACTTAGTATTATCAACTACAGTATTTTATGCTATTAAACCTATAACAATGTTCTTTATTAGAATGATATTATCTTTATTTTTCACAAGTGTAGGTATCTTTTGGTCTGAAACCTTAAGAGGATTTAAATTTTTATTTGAATATGCTTCATTTGTGAAAGATTTCTTCTCAACAATATTCAATATTAATTTACCAATACCTAAAGACGTAGACCCGTCTTATCTTAAAACAATAGGTATCTTTTGTGTAGGTATATTAACTATTGGATTATCTTTAATAGGTCTAGATTTATATTTTCACGATCTATTTGCAAATATACCTGTGTTATCTACAATAGTAAATTGGTTTTATGTTGCATTTACTCCTCTTGCTTATGTATATAGAAAAGTTGCAGATATAATCAACTTTTTTAGAAGAGGAGGTGGAGGTGGAAATGGACCTGCTGCTTTTTTGGACGAAGAAATAAAAAGATCAACCAAGATACAGTGGTTATAATGTGGCATACTCTACTTTAATCCCAACCTATGATTTATGAATTAATATTAATTATAGAGGGTACAGACTATATACATAATTCAATACAACTAATATTTTGATTTATTTATCTATTTTAAATGGAACATAGATTTAGTCATTAACTTGTGGAATATCCAAAAGAGGATCCTTTTATTAACACTCCCAAAATTTGTATTGAATATCCTCGCCACTTTATTGGAAAAGGTGCCTAAAAAGGGGTCAAAATTAACTATTACATTTAATTAAGTTTGCTCTCCTTGGCTGTAGTTAAATTAAATTTTAAATTTAATTAAGTATTCTCCCATTAGAGAATTGGTTTAGTTATTTCTAACATAGGTGCTACTATCCTTCGTAACTATCAAGGATAAAGAACCTTAAACAATCAATCTAATCTCTTAGGTTGATTCCATTTTGTTTCAGAATTAAAACAAATTAAGGTTATTTTAGTTTAATATATGGACCTTCCTTTTTTTTTTATTGAAAGCATCCGGACTCGAACCGGAACCATGCTCATTAAAAGTGAGACACTCAGCCAATCGAGTTCTGCTTCCTTATTTTTATTTAACAATTTATTTAATTGTATTATTACCACATCCGAGCCTGAAGACTCTGCTAACCTAGAACTTTAGGAGCTAGGCAAGAACGAAAACTGGTAATAAATAATCCCCCCCTTTTTTTCCATAATTATAAATATTTCTTTATAAAAATAAGAAAGATCATTTGAATACAGTTAGAATAGAGGATATTCTCTTTCCCCTTTGGGGGTAGGGCATAATAAAAAAATAAAGCCATTCCTCTTGATCTTAAAGGATGGAAGAGAGATTAATACAAATTTAAGAGTTAAGAAGGAATTGAACCTTAACTTTTTAGACTTTGCAGGTCTACTACAGAACCATCTGTATACTTAACCCTAACTATTATTCTATACTTGTAAATAATATTACCATACCATTAAATAAATAATGTTGAGCGTTACTTTCTAGCTTTATCACATTGTCTTAATCTTCATAATTTTTATTATAAAAATAGCAGACCGAAAGGATGCCAGATTTTTTTGTTTAGGTTAAAAAACTAAAAAAAAAAGAAATTTTATTTAAACCCTACCTGTTTTCATTACCTGAGTCTACTTAAATAAGTGCAAAATTATTATTCTTTTAAGAAAGCTTTTCTTTCGGTTCTGCGGCAGAGAAAGTAATATGAGGTTTAAGGACGCCGCGTTCCCTTTCCTTCGTAACCGTCGTAAAGAGACGCTTTACTCTCTGCTGTGGTATTCGGGAAAATAATTGGCAATATTTAAATAATTATTAAATCTTGTTTGTTTATTAACCCACCACCGAGGGTCTGGCTTCCATTGTTCTTATTTTTTTTTTTTCGTATTACTATTTATTTTTTAAGCTAGGATAAGGTAAAGTTAGAACAATAACTTTAATTTATTCTTCACAAAAATAAGGGGATAAGAAACACTAGCCTTTACCTGACCTTCGGATTGGAAAAAAAACAAGATAACCATTTTTTTAAGTTACGCAGATAATAGATTAAACACCGCCACCTATTAAGGGAAAGGGTCCGAAGGGGGAATAAATTAAAATAATAAACCCAAATTATTTCTATTGATGTAGGTAAAGAAGGCGACAACAAATGCAGGGTAAAATCAGAGACTCGAACTCTGTACATCGTCGCCACAAGACGTCATTTTACCAATTAAACTAATTCTACCTCTTTTATATTAACATTTTTAGTCAATCAAAGAAAATTAACAAGAAATGCTTTAGCTTCGCAAATAAATAGTCGAGAACCGATTGCCTGGTAAATTAATATCTTAACAAAAAAAATTCAGTACAGATCAAGAACATCGTGAAAAAAAATATTAGTTTAACTATTACCGATCCTTTTTGTTCATTTAAAAAGGTGTATAACAATATTTATCACGCCTTTACCTGTGGACTTGAAGGATAGCGGTGGTTATCTTCGTTCCTTTGCTAAGGACAGCTAGCCCTTCGGTTAAGTCTTGTAGCAAAGGTAAGGCTCCGCAGGGATAGTAGCGGAAACCCCCCGGCTCCGCAGTATCTGATTGTAAAAGGAAAAAAATAAAAAGCCGAAAAAAGGAATTGAACCTTTGTTTTATCGTCATGAGTGATATGTTTTAACCATTTAAACTATTTCAGCTATTAAGAGTTAGATAAATCTGTAAGACTGATTTAGTTGTTTTTATATTTGACTTTGGTATTTTCTGAATTTAATCTAAAAATTCATAGGTTTAATATAGGTGTTTATATTTAAAAAATTAAAACTAATAAGATAAAACCAAAATGCGAAGCAACATACAATATTAATTTACTTTTTCTGCGAAGGCTTCGCAATATAGTATTAAATTAAAACCTCTACTATCTAGAGCCCTTGCAAACAGTTCAGACCTTTTAACAAAAGAAGGTAACATTCGGTATTCGGAGGGTGATAAATAGGAGAAATAATTCGTATAACTTTGGTTTTTAAAACATACTTAAGTGTTTAATAATATCAACCTCTCTACTTACACTTGTTCTTTTTTTTTTAGACCTATTACCTTCAGACCATTTAGATCCTTCGGCCCGGTAGAATGGATCAGCTACTACCTAAGACAGGTCCTTAATAGGGGAGACACCTTCGGACAGTTCGGTAGGGATAAGTTTATTAAGTTTTAAAATTTAAAAATCTTCTGTTTTTATTTCCGCTAATCATTTAGCTATATAAATATATTATAACAAACCAAGTACTTTAACTTAATTAATTAATTAAAATTATAATTTAATTAATATAATCACAGGTTTAGATTTCTTAACTCTCTTTTAAGAAGTTTATTTTTTTTATCTATCATTATTTGCTTCCGACAACAGAAGGGTTCTGTTTATTATAGATCCTTCCTCCCACCAGATACGCAGGGAACACAGCAGCCATTAGATTTATGTCTCGGACCCTCCCGAAACACAGAAAGTTAAGGGCAGCGATATTTGCCTTCAATGCGAATCACAATGAAGGAAAGTCATTAATTTTAGCTTCGAAACTACCCTTAAATTAAGAGGTAGTCAGGATTTAGACGGGCAAGACATAAAAATTAGGGAGCTATGCTGTGCGTAGCAAAATATAGCTAGCCTCCTCGACCCTTACGGAAAGCGCACAAAAAATAGAAAGGGTGGGGTTAAATTTATTCAACTTTTTTTAATTCAGTAAATTTAATTGCACCTGATCCTATTTCTAATACAAATCCGATAGTTAATACGAAAAAGAATAGAATAGCCACGCTAAATCCGAATACACTTACATGATAAAGGCTTACTGCCAATGGAAATAGTAATAATATTTCTAAATCAAAGATAAGAAATAGCATAGCAACTACATAGAAATGAATATGGAAAACAGAACGAGTTTGACCTTGTATAACTGAAAACCCGCATTCATAAGGAGAAACTTTAGATTCATCCGGTCTACTAGGTGCTAATAATAGATTTAATGCTAATAATAATAAGGCTAAAATAGGAACAAAAATAAATAAAACCAATAATGTAGGAATTCTCATTTTAACAATAGAATAAAGATAAAGATAATAACTGAGTACTGTTTAATAGCAATGAAGGTTTTAAAATAAATAATAAAATTACTAATGTAAGTGTTGAAATTAAGAAACTATGGAAATTTGTAATGTAATATGAAATGTAGTAGTTATCATGAACATCTACGAAAGGTATATTATTAGATAATGGGTAATACGGTCCAGTATCTTTATTACTTGAACCTTCAGATCGCGAAGCACTTACAGAAGGTGATGAAACTCCTTTGTCGTTTAATGTTAAATCTGAAAGCTGTGGAGCTGTAAATAAAACTCTGATTATTTTTAAATAATATGAAGCACTTATTACACTAACAATGATTGCTATTATAGACATAAAATAATAACCACTTTGTATTGCAGAATATAATACCATTTGTTTTGAGAAGAAACCTATTAAAGGAGGTATTCCAGCCATTGAGAATAAACATATAGCTAAGCTCAAACTTAGTATAGGATTAGACATAAATTGGCCTGTCAATTCGGTTATATATCTTATATCCATATTTTCAATATTTTTACTGTCTGAATATATTCCATATCTAAAACCTTTTTTATTAGAATTAAATTTATTGAAGAAATTCAAGTAACCTAAAGCTAAAATAATTAAGAAAGCATTTAAGTTAGTTACAGAATATTGAACAATATAAAAAATAAATGATTCTATTGACTGTTCACTATTTATAGATAAAGCCAATAATAAGAAACCAATATGAGATATTGTACTGTAAGCTAATAATCTTTTTATTCTAGATTGAGCTAGACCTACTACAGTCCCGATTATTAAAGAAAATAATGAACTTATTAACAATAAATTTTTCAATGTATCGTATCCAACCATTTCTACTAATCCGTAAGAACTTAATCCTTCATTACCTATAATAACGTTGTTATTTATATTATTAGACCATGATGTACCACCTATAAATAGATCTAATAAGAATATTAATATAGCTATTTTAGGCATAATAGTCAACCAAATAGTTACTATAGTTGGACTATCATCATAAACATCAGGAGCCCAACTATGTAATGGTGCTGCTGCTATTTTAAATAAGAATCCGACTATTATTAAACTTAAACCTAAAGTTAAACCTTGTGTTATATTTTGACTGTTTGATATTGAGATTATACTATATATTGATTCTAAATTTGTTAATCCTGTATAAAAATAAACTAAACCAGAACCTAATAATATTAAACAAGAGGAGAAACCACCTAATAAGAAATATTTTAAACCAGCTGAAGTTGCTAATCTAGATTCTCTAAATAAAGTAGCTAAAATATATACACCAAATGATTGTAATTCTATACTTAAATACATTGATAATAAATCTGAAGAGGATAATAATAATGAAGAACCTAAAGTACTAAATAATATTATTAGTGAATATTTATCACCTAAACCAGACAATACTTCTGTGTAAATTATTTTAGATGGAGTGGATACATTTTTTACACTACCTCCTCCTACTAATCTTTTGTTGTTAGATGCTTCTGTTTCCTGTGAAGCTGTAGCACCTAATGATGAAATAGTATTCCCATTCGGGACGAAAGCTAAGGAAGCCTCAGGAGTCTGTGATAATACTTTTATGTATTCTATTATACCTGGTCTAGGTATTAATATTAAACCACCTATTATAAATAAAAAAATATCTAATTGCTGTGATATTGTTGTGACATGGAATAATCCACTATAAACTCCTATCCCTGATCCAATTGACTGAATATAAAATGCATTAAAAGCTAATGCACCGGAATAAAATAAAATTATAGAGGTTATTCTCGTTAATAAAACTGGAGAAAGATGTGTCTTGATTGAAGGTAGGGCTATTGCCACTATTAAAATTAAAAGACTAATAAAAATCATTGCTCAACCTACGATTATAGTGTTTATTTATAGGGCTACTCTTTCGGTTCAAGATTCCGAAGATAGAGCGTCCCGACCGAACTTAGCTCAAAAAAGAGACGGAAATTGCCTCCGCGTAACCCTTAGGCGAAAAAAAAAAGAACAAAGCCCTCCTGTTTAATAATTTCTGTATTTCTAGTCTTATAAACTCTTCTTTAAATAAAGTAAAATAAGGAATAGGGTTGTAAACCCGTCCCTTGCAAAACTAGGTAAAAGGTGCTACTTCTTTACCAACAGTTTCAGCGAAGCCGGTTACTGCAAGGGGAGGAATCTAAAACCCAATCTAAAAAAAAGGGGGCAGAGAAACAACTGTTATTTTGGAAGGCGTGACAACTAAGTAGCATTTTGTATTATAAGTTTTGAATTTTTTTATTTATGCCTCCTCTTCGGGAACGAAGTCAATACCACCCCTTATTTAATAGATGCGTTTCGGATCAACCTCACTTCAGGTAAAGAATTAGGCCTTCGGTTCTGTAGCAGATTTATTATTTTTAGTTATTCTAGATATAAATATTGGTGCAACCATTGCTAATAATAATATTACACTACATAGTATTAACCAAATAGCACCGTAAGTATATAATCCTTGACCTATTGCTTGTATTTGTAAGAAATTAGTAAAAGCGGTATCAGCTATTACAGGACTAAAGGCAGTATTTACTACACCATCCTGAATGGCAGGGTCAGATAATGTAGCTATTTCAGAATTTAAAATTAACCCATTTAGATTAGTTAACACATTTAATAAAGCAGATATAGCAGACACATTATTAAAACTAAAGGGCATAATAGTGAATATTTCATAAATAAACAATGACCCTATAGCTAAAGCTAAGGGAACATTTTTAGTGTATTGAGACCCTGTTTCTAAAATGTCGGTTAATTTAATATTTATCATCATAATAACAAAAAGGAATAAAACAGTAATAGCTCCAACATATACGATAATATATGAAATACCTATAAAACCAACTCCCATTAAAATAAGATAACCTGCTGCATTAACAAAAACCGCAATTAAAAATGTTACAGCTATCACAGGATTTTTAGAAGTTATAACTAAAACACTAGAAAATAATGTCCCAAACGCTAATAAATCAATAAATAAATTTTTCATTTTTTGTTTTTTTTGTTTTGTCAAGACCGTACTTTTTGATCTGTTTTTTTAGTCAATCAGTACGGAATTATTTAAGCCTACGTATTTATTACGTTCGAATCACCATCTTATATTGCCTGTACTTTAGGTGTTTGCTTCTGTAAGACCTTTAAGATAAAAAACTTAAGTTATAACATTTATCTTTCCCGTCCTCCACTTCGTCTTTGACCTGTGCAGGTTGCGACGCTGGCCTCTGTTATTTTTCATATGATGGATAAGGGTTTTCCCTAGGCCAAAGATAAGAAAATTAAAAGGTAAGGTACAAGGATTAATACAAGATTATTAATATTTATTAAGTTTTATTTGAGAAACGACTTAAGGCTTTATACTAATTTGTTTGTGAATATAATTAATAAGTGCCTACCTTATGTAACTTAGTTCTTATTATATATATTTATATTTTTTTTTAGTTGATTTAATTGATCATGAATAATGTGACCTTTTTAAAGGCAGGGTCCTTAATTACAGGAACGTTTTATTAAAAAAAAACCATTTCCCTACGGAACGCTTAACGCTTAGCCATCTAACCAAAGTACAAATGTAAGACTATTTTAAAGGATTATCTCTTTTTCACTTATCTTTTTGTTTAAAGAGAAAAGGTAGTAGATAAATTTAGTAGATTGTAATCATTTATACACGGTGAGGATGGACCAAGAGGTTAGAGTAAATGTAGGGTTATGGAGTGTACGAATATCTAGTAATAAATTAAAAGAATTAAACAAACCACTATCTCCGGGATAATCCAAAAGGTGATAAGATTCTTTAAAATATTAATTAAAAGATTTCCGCTACTTACTTTATTTATAACAATATAAATGTATTATATATAAATAAGGTAAAAAATCGCTCATACATGAATAATCGCGAAAAACCTAAAAGGATTTAAAACTATATTTTAAATATTTAAGAATTTTGACCCTTTTAGGTTTACATTAACTGAGTTGACCAGATTCGAACTGATAAGATCCACTACCAAAAAATGGTGTTTTTCCAATTAAACTACAACTCATTCTCCCCCCTGCGGTGTGCCTAACATGCCAACAGTTAATTTTATTTATCTGAATACAACACCCGCCCCCTTGGTGGCGGGCCCTCAATAGGCTAGGGTTTTTATTTTTGGGTTTTTAATTTTTTTGTTATTTATCTCCTTGCCCAAGTTGAGCCCCCGGATAGTAAGGGCTTAGCTTGTGTTTAATTATATAATACCAACCCTTAACTCCTCACCTGTCATTTTTATAACTTTTTATCGTTGCCCATCAGCAGCTTCGTGGGGCTGAAGGGGAATAAGGGAAATGTACTCTAGCTTCTTTACCATACGGTACGGTAGATAAAGGGAGAAAAATAAACAAATAGAATGGAAACTAGGCTTCGCCGTCCGTAAAAAAACAGAAAAATTATGCCGAAAACTGGAATTGAACCAATATTAAAATCTTACAAGGAATCCGTTTTACCAATTAAACTATTTCGGCTTAAATTATTTATTCCTTTTAGAGGAGAGTTTATTTCACCCCTTATATTACATATCCTTTAGCTAAAGGTCCTTTTTCTTTTTTTTTTTAGCCTACGAAAGACTACAGACCTATAGATAGCATAGCAACGGGCTGGATATATAATTTGATACCTTCTTTTAAATCTTTATTACTATTATATAATATAACATAACCGAAAAGGAAAGTGAATAGATTTAGCTGTCTTGAGGCCGGGTTGTGTTTATCCCTCTTGTATAAGATGTAAATTAATTATTAGCTATTTGAAAGACTAACTCTTATCAAGGTCTCTTTCCTTCGGACAGGTAGAGGCCACTTTCGGAACCAAAAGAAGGAATAGGTTACTTTATATCTACTTTTTAATCTAATATTAAAATGATAATTAAAGTAGAAAAAAAATACAACTAAGATTCCTTTTTGATAAAAGGCTACAGCATTCTGACCCAAACCCGCTGGGTGGTGGTAAGATATTTCGGAAGGATATTTAAAAAACTAAGAGAGGATTAATTTAAATTAAGATAGCTAGGCTAACCAAAGAAATAGGTTTAATTCAAAATCTTTAATACTTTTTGCTACTTTTATTTAATCCCCTACCCAGCGGTTATGGATGCCTCGGGAGAGAATCGAACTCCCCTGTTTACGACTTCAATGTAACGCTTTAGCCGCTAAGCCACCGAGGCTTTATTTTTTTGAATTTTAATAAGAAATAAATCTTTGCATTCGACCCGAGGGTAAGTTTTGTTAGGCTATACCTCTCCTACCGTATATCTTTAATCCCGAGCAAAAAAGGGTGAAGCTTCACAGAACTAACTCAGTTTTAAAGTTAGATAAAAAAAATATAATAAATCTATCCTTAAATTTAAATTATAAAAACTATTTTTCCACCTTTCACAATAAAGAACTTAAAACTGGCTCCTCCCTTTTAAGTCTCTGAGGCTGGCGGTTCCTGCCTCCGAATGAAGGTAGGGGTCCATACTTAACTTCGCAAGGATGGAGAGAAATAAACAATAGAGGCTTAATGGTTAGCTGTACCTATAAATACTTAATAATATTTAATAAACAGACCAGCTATCATTTGGGTTTGCCAAGGGAATATACCAAACCCGCTGGGTAGATTCATCCCTTCGAACGGTATTAGTTAGATGTTTTTTTTAATCCAATACAAAGATGGAGAAAGATAGAGTCGAACTATCATATTTGTAGTGCAAATACAACTGATTACCATTATCAGATTTCCCCTATTATGATAATTATTAAATTATTATTATTAATTTGTTTATTTATATTCTAAATATACTTATTATTAAAAATCAAAATATTTAATAAAAACCTTATCTCTCGTTTTTATTTTATTAATATTTAGCTTACTCTTTTAACAAAGATTATTTCTTATAGCCAAACCACTCCCGCTGGGTAGATTATTATTTTCCTTGTGCAAAATTCAACGGAAACAAAACTAGGAGCTCTAATAGGGGGAAGCATTAATAGAGTAAACATTTCGGATCCTAAAAAGGTAGGGTAAAAAAGTTATTTTAAATTTACAACTTCCTACCCAGCGGGGTTTTGAGTCAGTTCATCCAAAACGGACTGTAAACCCCGTTCTCCGTTCGGAGAGCCTTCGATTGCTAAGGTTAAAAATACATTATATTAAAACTTTAACTATAGTTTTGTCCTTTTATATTCCTCCGAAAGACCTTAACCTATTATAAGGATTAGGAAATGTAAAGATATAATTATGACATACAAGACCCCGGCGAAATTGCTTTTCAACAAAGAATTTACAACTGAAGAGAGGGTCCAAATAAGAAGGGGAAAAAAGGGAACAAAAGAATTAACAAAAATAGAAGGTTAAAAAAAAATGTACTCACGATACCTTATGAAGCAAAACAAAGAAATGAAGGACAAGGATTAAGGGGGTTGATACTATTTTTTTCTAAAAAAAATAAATCAAGTTTAATTTATTATTTTTGAGGGGTGTGATTCCTTTACCTTACTCCTTTATTTTACTCTAACCGATGTTTCAGGTTTAAAGAGGAGGTTTTAGATAAAAACGGTAAAAAGATAACCCTTCCCCCTAACTAAATATTTACACCACTTAACTAATTTTTATATTTGTTTTAGCGCAGGACCTTCGGTACCCCGTAAAAGTTATTTAAAGTAAAGAGGTTTTAATCACTTATAGATGTGTCCTCTTTATCTCTACAAAAACAGATTTGTTATAAAATCAGTTATTTTTCCGTTAATTACAGCTTAGCAATGAAAAGCTCGATTTCCACTACTATACAAACTCCCTGTGCCTTTTGGGCTAGAGGTAAGTAATGTTGAACAGGATCCGTAAGTGTTTAGTATACCTGCTAGATCCCCTCTACCTATTTTGCCTGGTTTAGGGCTTTGAGTAAATAGAGTAGAAAAGGCACGAATAGAAACTAGTTAGATAAAATTTTTAGTCCCAAACAAAAAAAATTAAAATCAATTAGTATGGGGCTATATCAAAAGCAACTAAAATACTTGGAATTAAAATTATGAAAGCAACAGCAACTGGTAAAAGATTTAACCAACATAATTCTATCAAAGCATCATATCTCATTCTAGGCAGAGTAGCTCTGAACCACACGAACATAAAACAGAAGATACAAGTTTTAATTCCTAATACAATAGATTGTAAATTGATAAATGATTCATTTAGAAAAAGTTCTGGCAGGTTGTATCCTCCTAAAAAGAATATAGCTGTAATACAGGAGAATAATACTATAGAACTATATTCGGCCAAGAAGAAGAAAACGAAGGGAACACTAGAGTGTTCAGTAAAGAAACCAGCAACTAATTCTGATTCAGCCTCTTGTAAATCAAAAGGTGTACGAGATGTTTCAGCTAAAATAGAAATGAAATAAAAAATAAAAACAGGTAATAATGGGACAATAAACCAAATAGATTGTTGTTGTTCAATTATTGTTGTAAAATTAAATGATCCTGTTAATAAAATTATTATTAAAACTGCTGAACTTAGTATTAATTCATAACTAATCATGCTAGCTGTAGATCTTAAAGACCCTAAAAATGCATATTTAGAATTAGCAGACCAACCACTAAACAATATACCGTAAACACCTAATGAAGATAAAGCTAAAGTATACAATACACCTAATGAAAAATCAGATAATGCTAAACCTTGGCCAAAAGGTATAATACCCCAACCTAATAAACTAAAGACTAAAGTAGACACAGGTGATAAATAAAATAATACTTTATTAGATTGAGAAGGTACTATAGTTTCCTTTACTACTAGTTTTAGGGCATCTGAAAATGGTTGAAGAACACCAAAATAACCAACATAATTAGGACCTACTCGTCGTTGATGAGCAGCTAATTGCTTTCTTTCTATTATTGTCATAAAGGCAACAGACAACAACATAGGCAGTAGTACGACTAAAACGTCTATTAAACTGACTAAAATATTAACTATAGTTATTATAATATTATTGCTTATCATATTTATTATTAATTTTGTTTTCTGGTTTTATGTATTTACCCCGTCCGAAGGACGGGCTTGTGTTAACATGTTCTTTGTAAAAAAAAATCTTTTTTTATTTAAACTTATCCCATTACAAGTCCTTATTATTTTTGTTTTTGTTTATTAAAAAAATATCTAAGATAAAGAGAGAAATCGAGTATGTTATAATTACCTAAGCATCCCGCATATCAGATTATTACTGTCATTCCTTTATTCAAACTGATCATTTATTTTACCTTATCTGCCTACTTTGTTGTCTCCATTTTTTGTGAAGAGAGAGTCACAAAGGTTCGATACTTTGTGTCGGCAGAATCATAGTAGTGTAGAAAAGTAGAAATAAGGAAAAAAACAATATGTATACCAATTTTTCAGTAACTAAATTACTCAAATCCACAACCAATCCGCTCAGAAAGGCTACGCCATTTTAAGGTGCTTTCCTTCGATTCGGTAGTGAGAGGCTGTAGTACAAAGGACACATTAAGGTAGGTTTTTACCTTAAAACTTTCCACATTACCCCCTTGTTATTATTCAAAAAGGTAAGACAAAAGAAACACAAGATAACCTTGATTAAACAAGGACAGTTAGCATTTTATTTAATTATAAAATATATTGTATTATTAATGATAGTGAAAATTATTTTTTATTGATTGTAAAATTTTACAACCATTCTTCTTTACCCTTATTACTTAAGGAAAGGCATAGAAAAGAGCACCCACTTTTGAGGAGGGGCATTCTCCTTTAAATGTTTTTCAATTAAGGGGAGACGAAACGTAGGGAGAATAGCATATCGTTTGACAACAATTTTCTCCCTCGGAACCGCAAAGGAGAGGGTTAAACCTTAGAATAAGTTTATTTATTAGGTTTAGTGTAATTCAATCGCATCTCTTATGTAAGAACTGGTTAAAATACAGAATACGTAAGCTTGGATAACTGAAACAGCCAATTCTAATCCCATAATTGCTAAAAAGATACCAAAAGGTACGATAGTTAATACAGCAACTAATAGACTAGAGCTGAACATTTGGAATAAGAATGAAGCTAAAATTTTCATTAAAGTATGCCCAGCAACCATGTTACTGAATAATCGTATTCCTAAACTAAATGCTCGGGCACTATAACTTAATAATTCAATTAAAACTAATAAAGGAACTAAAGCTAAAGGTGTCCCAGAAGGTATGAAATAGGCAAAAAATCTTATTTTATGAATATAAAGTCCTAATATAGTTACACCTATTAAAATAGTAAATGATAAACTAAGTGTTACTACAATAGAAGTTGTTATAGTGTAAGAATAAGGTACATTACCTGTTAAATTGGCTATCAAGATAAAGAAAAATAATGAATAAATGAATGGTAAATATATTTCATTTACATTACCTATTTGATCTCTTACCATTGAATTTACACTAGCAAAAGAACTTTCTAAAGCTATAGACCATTTAGAAGGAACTAATTTAGTGTTATTATTAGCTATTACATGTAAGCTTATAACTAAAAATAAAACTAAAATACAGTATAAAGCTAAATTAGTTAAAGTTAAATTTAAATACCCAAAGATTGGTGCACTTAAACCAACCAAACTAGTTACTTCAAACTGTTCAAGAGGAGAATTAATAAATATTAAATTTGATATGTTCATTTTAATTTAAAAGTTTTTGTTTATCAAACTATATTACCCCTTTTTTAACACAATACCCGCTAAGCTAGGCTCAACCTGGTTTGGCTAGGGTGTGATAGATTACAAACCTACTCAAAGGTTTCTAATTACAAGTCCATCCAGCCTTAGCTTGTAACGCTTCGTAGTTAGGATGGAAAAGTAAGATAAATAACTTAGAGCAAGCCTCGCACAATGGTGCGGCTTATTGCTTAACTAATTATTAGTGGTCAAATAAGCATGGACTGATATTTTGATAATAGACTGCTTTTCATCCCCTGCTAAGCTGACCTCTGCAGGGAGAGCCTTTTAACGTCTTGCTCAGGACGTGCTTTTGTTTTAATTTATTAAGTTAAGTAAATAAAAATAAGAACAAATAAAAACAAATGTTGTTTTGTTCCATTTATTTTCACACCAACCAAAATGCGAAGCATGCGTGGCTAGACCGATTATTTTATGAAATAAGGGGTAGGTGAAGGCAAGCTAAGCTAAAATAAAACTGTTAAGAATATAGGGGATTACGATAAAATTTATTTAAATTTTGCTAGGCCAGCCCTCTTCTGCTTCTGATGCGAAGAACCTAATCTTTCAAGGCCGAGGGCAGATCTAAGTAAGAAAATCACGCGGACTTACTCCTCTCTCGAAGATCTAAGACCAGCTAATTACAGAGCCTTCGGATACGAAGACAAAAGGATTAAGGTTAAAATCCGCAGCCGAGAGATGGTAACTGCTCTACTTTAAATTATCATAAATTAGGTGCAGACCATAAGTATACAAAAGCATACAAGAATAACCAAACAACATCAACAAAATGCCAATAAGCGATTGAAGATTCAAGACCGACATGGTGAGTTGTAGTAATATGGTGATTTAATATTCTTATAAATTGTACACCTATAAATAATGTTCCTATTATAACGTGGAATCCGTGAAGACCTGTAGAAGCAAAAAATACAGTACCATATATTGAATCAGCTATTGTAAATCCAGCTTCTAAGTATTCATAATATTGTAAAGCTGTAAACAGTATTGCAAATAATAATGTTAACATCAGCCCTAAAATTGCACTTCTTCTATTACCTTTAATCACTGCATGGTGCGCATATGTGATAAAAGCCCCTGAAGATAACAATAAAACAGTATTAAGTAAAGGAATTGCAAAAGGATCTAATATTTGTATTCCTAGTGGAGGCCATACACCACCAATTTCCACAGTAGGAGCTAAACTAGAGTGGAAATAAGCCCAGAAAACAGATAAGAAAGCCATTAATTCACTAATAATAAAAAGAGCAAAACCAATAGTTAAACCTCTTTTTACTTGTTCAGTGTGGTTACCTAAATAAGTAGCTTCTACTATAACATCTCTTAACCAAAGAGCCATTCCTGTACTGATTAAAACAGTACCTAAGTTTAATAAATAACCACCGTATTTAAATCCATGCATGTACATTACAGCAGATAGTGTTACCACTAACATTGCGAAACTAGTAGCTATAGGCCAAGGTGACGGGTCAACTAAATGATAAGGATGACTTTGGTATCTACTTTTATTTATATTTATATTCATCATTTTATTTTTTATTGTTTTTATTTTTATTTTTTTTTATAATTTTTATATATAACGCCAACTTATTATTTATTGTATATTTATCTATCGCATCAAACTCTATATTATCGGGTGAATAGAGAAATAGTAGCGAGTTTAGGTCGATCTGTCTTCATCTTGTACTTTTTTTTCTCAAACGAAGATGGAAAAATAAATCAGCAAGAGATAGAGCTGGACAATAGAAGATCTCTACTACGAAGTGAAGCTAAATTCCTTACCTATGTTAAAAATAGAAAGGTTTAGTTCCCTCCCTCCTATGGAATCTAAAATAGAACCGAAGGAAGAAGAATTGCTTAAATCGCTTCACAAGGAGAGATAATTGGTTTTAAGTTAAATTACGTTAAATAATTTCACCTCTCCTATATAAAATAGGAAATTAAGAATTAATTCAATTCTGGTTGACTGCTGGGAAATTAAACTTTTTGTTTTATAAGTAAAATTTAAGTTATAAGTTTATTAACTTAATAGTACTTCTTTTATTAATTTATTTTATTATTTATATTAAGGACCCTTCCTTCGGAGGCAGTAATGGCAGCTAAAAAAAAAGCCACCATTTACCATAGAACCGAAGACTGAATAATTATAAACTAATACAATTGGTAGGACGTAAGCGTAAATATACCATCCCTTCAGTTATATTCCGAAGGACTTATTCTTAAAGCAGAACCCAAAGAATGAATAAAGGTTGCGGTTATTTGTACTTAGATTTTAGCTGTGTCCGGTAAATAAATTAAATCAATAATTTACCTTTACGTGTTTAATAGTAAAATTATTTTGTGTGTCAAGTAACAAACAATCCCCACTAACTAATCTTTTTTGGATAGTTTTTAAAGATACATAAAAAAAATAGTTAATTCGTTTAAACACACCCCGTCCGAAGGACGGCCTTGAAGCAGGGTAGGTGAAGAGAGGGAATTAGCATTTTCATCTTATATTTGAATTTGCACTGTTTTTCTTTTTCTATTTTTCGGAAAGAGTTAGAAGAATTAGATAAAAAGCTTTTAATTTAGTCATCTAATACAACCCACCCGCTGGGAGCGGGTGTTGCTCTGTTTTATTATTTGAATTGTCTAGTTCTGTGTAAATTGTATTACCATTCATTCTATTTTAAACTTGCAAACAGGATCTCTACCCACCCACCCGCTGGGTGCGGGTCAGGAGTTAAATATAAACCGTTAAACTATTTCAATAAAGCAACATTCTCCAATCTCTAAAATTAGTGCCCTATATTAATCCAACTATTAAAAAAGATTTTAATAAATTGTTTAAAACGACCCCCAAACGGGTAGGGTTAAATTTATGTGTGAAATAAATTTAAGAAGAGCCTTTTCAACTGGTCTGTTAACTAGCCAGGGATAAGATTAAAAATAAAAATTAATTATTTTGAAGTTTTAGTTTCTCTAGCTGTAGATAAATCGAAAATAGTATTTTCAAATATACCTATTACTGGTACTAATATTAAGAACCATGCAAAATAAAAAGCTGTTGAAGCTTGCCCAATTTCTAAGTAAGGTGATTCAGGATGACAAGCACCAATCCACATTAAGATAAAGAAGTTAACGATAAAGAACCAGTGAGCTAATCTCATTAAAGGTCTAAATTGACTTCCTCTGATTCTTGAAAGATCTGTTATAGGTAATATTAAAAATATTAATAAAGAACCAAACATAGCTATAACTCCCAATAATTTATTAGGAATTGATCTTAAAATAGCATAGAAAGGTAATAGATCGTAAGTTTAAGTTTTATTAAATTAAACTCCAATTAAACGCCGGAAGAAATTTAATATAACAAGTCAGTATGCATATATTTAATTAAATTTACACGTAGTAAAGGCGTACTTTGCTGCCAGATATGTATTCTCGGGTTTTATTATGGTAGTGAATTGAGCATTTTAAGTTAAATTTATCAGTTAGAACCTCAATTAAGAGATTAATGTCTCTTTCTGAGAAAGCATACCCGCTCCCAGCGGGTGGGTGGTGTTTAAATGAAGTCCTTTATTTTGTATAGAACCATCATCCATTATCCAAAAAGCCAGTCCCTGGTAATCTAATGGTTCATAAATATTATCGGGAACTTTTTTATATTATTTAAGTAAAACAATTCTCTTTAATAATTTAAACTAGGTAAAGACAGAGTAGCAAAGCTAGTCGATTTATAAATAGCTTTAGTTTTATTATCTGTCCAAGTTTTAATTTTAGGAGAAAAAGTTAAAGAACAAAAAGGCTTAAATATGCTTTAAACTAGATGAAAATAAGATAAATCTACTATTTCCATTTAGATGTCTTTGATTAATGTGAGCATCTCCTAATAATAATCCTATTAATATGCTTTTGTGTGATTCATCTAAAATTAATTTTGACTTTCTATTTTAGTATTATGTTTACTAAAGCTAGAATATGGTGTTAAACCATTCACGAAACTTACAGAAGTTCTTAGGTCAAATTTTAATATGTTTAATTTATAAACATCCTGAATTTCTAAAGGATCTGGACTTTATCTTCATCCTTTAACTTTAGCTTCAATTTTATTATTTTTAATAATAAATCGAAATGTGGCTTTGCAGCCCCAAACCTTCAAGGCCGTCACTAACTGGATTTGTGCAAGTTAAATAAACAAAATTTTACGTTTCAGACTCTTGCTTAGCATCCTGCGGGCCGAAGGCTGGTAAGGGTAAAGTTAATTAGGAGCCCTACGTAAAGTCTCTGAGGTTCCTAATTATATAATAAATTACAACTTGGTTACCTGCTGATTGTCCATTATATTATCTTTAAGATTTTCACTTAAAATTAAAAATTGATTTTAAGTACTTAAAGCTTTAGGAGTTACCAGCATATGGTAAGGTTTATTTTTCAAAAGATTACTCTTAAGCATGGCATCTATGTTTACCATTCAGGCACAATAGATGCAGGTGTACTCATCGGATTGGCTGGAATATAGTTATCGCTGTGACCTAAAACATTAGGGTAAAAAAATACCATAATTGAAAGAACTAATAAAAATGCAAATATAGTTACTAAATCTTTAAATGTGAAATAAGGATGCATTGGATATCTATCACCGTTATTTGAAATTCCGTTAGGATTGTTTGAACCATGTACGTGAAGAGCAATTAAATGTGCAATTACTAAACCTGCTAATAAGAATGGTAATAAGAAATGTAGAGAAAAGAATCTGTTAAGAGTAGCATTACTTACACTGAAGCCACCCCAGATTAATTCTACTAAATCATGTCCAAAGAACGGTATAGCACTTAATAAGTTTGTAATCACGGTTGCACCCCATAAACTCATTTGCCCATAAGGTAATACGTACTAACTTGCTTGTTAATGTATATTAATTTTGAATATAAAATTAACAAGGAAAATAACTTTGATTTCGTTTATTTTCTTAGTCTGAACGACTAATAAGTTTCGACTGTGCATTAAGCATCATTTCAGATACCCATTAGTGACCCAGTCTGTCGCGATTATCTAGATAACCGACGATCTCTAATTTAATAAATTCTTTGATCGTTTTCACTAATATCGCCAAATAATAAGACCTACTTACTATTCAATATTCTTGTCAGAATATTCCACTTTTATTTCTATTTTTTACTAGAAATTACATAGAAATATTTACTTGTGGGACTATGGTCTAATTTCATTAAAGTATATGGCTTTGATTTTTTTATAAAGTAGTATAAATATTAATTTAAGAATTAATATTTATTTAATTGCTTTATTTTTAAATTTTACGATAAATCGTCTTTTTAATAGTTTCTTTTCAGTTTTTAATGCTCTATATATTGTTTTAATGTTACAATTTATAGCTTTAGAAGCATCAACTATACTATTATATTCGCCAAATACTGTAGAATCTAAATTGTATAATATAATTGGGTTTGATCTCTTTTTCATATTTAAGGTAGCTTGCTCTGAACTTTGGGGTTTTAAGGTTCTATCTCTTGTTAGTGCCTTTTGCCTCATTTTTTCTATAGTTTCTTGAGATAGATTTTTACCTTTGTTTAAGCTACCTATTTTTAATCGTCTTTCTAAACTGTAATTTGCTTTCATTTTTATACGGTTTAGTTCTGTATGTTTGTAGCCAAAACTAGAACCAGCTTCAGTTAGTATGTTATAATTAGGCAGCATAGATTTTAAATAAAAATCTTCTAAATCTAATAGATTTTTATTGTTTTCTTTGTTAACTATTTCTGGAAATAATTCCAAAATTAAAAATGCGAAATTAGAAAGTTTATATTTATTAACTGCTAATTTAACTATCTTACTACCTCTAAAGTAAACTAAATGATTAGAAAATCTAGAGTAAAATTTATTTGTAGAAGCTGAACCTATATAAAAATCTAAAGTAATTTTATTTAAAATTAAATATACTCCACTAAGGTCTTTAGTGTCAAGTAAAATTTTCTTTTTTGTTTCTTCTAAATTTAAATTTTCATAATAAAAAACAGGTGTTAAATTTTGTTCTTTAATAAAATCCAGTAAAGGTTGTGATTTGACTTTATTTACACTACTCTGTGTAACACGAAGTCCTCCTCCGGACTGAATTGCGCAAGTACTATAATTTCGAGAATGAAATTTTTGATGAGAATTATAATTATAACCAATTTTATGATACATGTTTAATTTTTTATAGTTGATTTTAGACCATTTTGGGCTACATTTATAACCCAGGAAAGCTGTAGCAATCATAACGATTAAGATTATAACTCCAATAACCCAAAGTAAAACTCTAGGAGCTTTGTATGAACTATAGAATAAACCTCTAGCAATGTGAGCATATACAAATATAAAGAAGAATGAGGCAACATTAGCATGTGTATATCTTAAAATATAACCTGCGTTTACATCTCTCATAATATGTTCTACTGAATTAAATGCAAAATCTACATGTGGTGTATAATGCATTGCTAAGAAAACTCCGGTTAAAATTTGAAGAACTAAACAAGTTCCTAATAATGATCCGAAGTTCCATAAATAACTAATATTCGCTGGTTGAGGTGAATCTATCATATAAGAATTCACTAATCTTAAAATAGACTGGGACTTCAGTATTCTCATATTTTTAAATTGATTTATAGTATTCTTATAATTTCCAATTTTCCGCTAATATGTTAATTTTTGTTAGTCTAAATAATCAACCGTCCCCTTTAGGAGCTAAACCCTTTGGCTCGGATTCTAAGGTTAATTATATCGATATAAAAACAAAATTTTTTTACGTTAGATACAGTATGGTGGATTTATTTTTTTTTAGACTAACAAGTTAATCTCTCCATCGAATGCTACGGTTTCGTCAGCATAAATAATCGAAGGAAGAAATTAGATTTAATACCTTAGATTAATCAATAAAGGTGTGTAATAAGCATAATTTAAACCGAATTATCAATATTCTAAAAATTTTATAGTAAAAAGGCCATTAGGATCGGCCTATTTAGTTGAATGAAATTAAAGCGAAGAGGGTTGTATAAAACCTCTGCGCATCACATTAATTTATACAAAAAAAAGGGTTAACCATTTTTAGTTATTTTAAATTTTTTTGGTTATTTTAGTTTGTTTCATTTTAATTTGTCCAGCTTAAGTATAAACAAATACGTAAGGGATCAGTTAAGGTTTAGCTAGTCATTTGTTAAATTTTATAATAATAATCTATGTATTTCTCCTTATTAGTGTCACCTGCTGTAATTTAAAGCAGATAGGAAAAGATACAGATCTTATTTATTTTGTTTTTTTTTTGCCGTACGGCTTGTAATTAATTATAAGCCCAAGAAGATTTGAACTTCTACAGATTCCTCATCAAGAAATTATTCTACCATTAAATTATAGGCTTAACAGTATACTGTTATTTATATAACTTTTTATTGATTTATTATATTTTTTTTATTTTCGGGCACTGTGAGATTCGAACTCACGACTTTTTTTAAAAGTTCTCGTTTTCAAGACGAGTGCCATAAACCAAACTCGACCAAATACCCTTTTAAATTACCTAAGTTTATAGCTACGGATTTACCTCGCTTATTTCCTAACCTTAATACAGAGCTAGCGTAAGTTTATGAAGTATATGGAGATTAACAATAGACCCTAGCTTAAGACCTTATGGGTGGTGCAAAGCTTTTGTTATATCATAAAATAAAGAAAAAGTTTATTAAAACCTTAACCTACTCCTTTTACCACTATACTTTTGTTAGTTTTATAAATTTTACCCTTATGCCTTCGAATCCTGCGGGCCGAAGGCAAGCCTACCTTGTGCGAAGAAGAGGAAGTCCCCAGTGCTGGAGGCCTCTCTTGTTAAAAAGCTGGCAGGATATAGTCCTTACATTACTTTAAGGAAAGAATTAAAGGAAAACTTAAAATAAAGGTAGAGTAATTAAGTAAGAGGCATCAAGAGGAATTGAACCTCTGAAAAAAAGTATTAACAGTACTCCGCATTAACCACTCTGCCATGATACCTTTGTCTTCGTTTTTAATATTATTTATTATCATACAGATCATAATTTATTTTCTTTAACTTCATAGAAACGGTTGAATTTTATTACTTTATCCCTACCGAAGATCTGCTTCGAAAGGTCCTATGATAGGCGCGACTCGAACACGCAAGCTCTCCCACCCAAAGGGAGCGACAGGCCAGTTTGTCTTCTATCATTTAAGTTATACTCTTTTATCTAACTTTCAATTATTCCTTCTTCTTTACAAAGCTAGGATTCAAAGGGCTGCCCCCACTCTTAATTTTTATTAACCGAGCCTGCACTATCTCTTCGGTGTGCGACACAAAAGTGGGAAAAATTAGGTAGAGGGGAGCTTAAGATAATCGGCCTTTTAAATACTCACGCATTGTACTGTATTAAGACCGAAGGGGATCGAACCCTTATAATATCCATTATGAGCGAACTGCATTAACCAATTATGCTACAGTCTTTTTTTTTTATTTTTATTTTAGCCTGTTTATTGCTAATATTCAATAAAGTCAAGAATTAAAATAAATTAAGCTGAAAATTTAATTTATTTTAATTTTGTTTGTTTAATTCCTTTTTTTTTTGAGCAGTAAAGGAATCGAACCTTTTACGGTTATAAACCAATTCTTTTACAGAGAACCACCATTACCAATCGGATCACCTGCCCTATTTTTTAATGAAACATTATTATAATACTATATATCTCTTTTAAATAGTATAACCGTTCCTTTATTACAAAATATTATATAAAGAAGCTGTATTTCTTTGTCTTAAAGTTAGGGTATTATAACTCAATAGAATACAGAGGTTGTTGAATTTAAAGACATTGTACCATATAACAAGTTAACAGAATTGTTACATAAAGATACTTCTTTATCCATACCCGCACCCAGCGGGTGGGTAGATTAAAAATAGTTTATCTCAATATATACCGGAGGTTCCCCCGAATGGGGTTTACTAATATTATGCTTAACTCGTAGGCTCCGAGGATCCTGATGTTTCTTAAATTAATCATCGTTCTTCGCAAGGGCTAGTAATAAACACCAGTCACATAATAGTTGAAGATTAAAAATATACATTAATGGTTACAGATAACAAAAGAACTTTAATTTATTTTATAACACTGAAAAGATCTTAATTGATACTTTACCTTATGATTTACTGAATAATGAATTATAATCAAACAATAAGGATAATGTGTTAGACAATTTACCTTGTTAATTTATGAATTAATCAGATAAGATATCTTATCTGGACCCGTTTAAATTTAAAATTCCTTCATCGTTTTGTTATGGTTGTTATTAATATAGACATTATAACCTATAAACCCTTCTGTTCGAAACAAACACAACTAACCATTATTTACATAAAACACACACAAACAACAAAGACCGGACTCTACCCCAATTTTAGGCGGACTGCAGTTAAATTTAAAACCTAAATCGTTATGAACCCGTGAGGGATCAGAGATTAGAAAGACAAACGGTTTCTTTATTTTGTTAAATTAAGGCACATAAAAAAGACAAAAGGGTTATTTTATTGTATTTTTCAATAATATAAAACTAATCACAATCATAACAATTAATATAAATATAATTGTGACAAATTCTATAACTATAAAAGCCTTACTTACATTTTGGTAATGTTTTATAATTTTTATAATTCTAGGATGTGAACCCAATTTCGTTTCTATTTTGTTTTTGTCTAATAAATAATTTATAGCTATATAAATAACAATATTTATAAAACTAAACAGAACGAATAAAGAAAGTATTGTGACAAATGAAGCATATTGAACTAAAAGCTCTGCTTCTTTATCTACACTTAAATTTAAATAATTTAATATAAATGGTAAAATTATACCAACCCAGCGGGTGTTTATTACTTAATTTATCATTAAGTCTTAATTGTCTAAATAGCCAGAAGCCTCGCTGTGAACCATTTGTATAAACAGTATGGCATACACCTTTATAATCTATATTCACAAGGGTTATTAAATATACAACCCAAGTTATTATTTTAACAATCATTAAAGAGAATCTAAAAAACTTAAATAGTTTTCAACAGAAACTGCTTCTATAGCTGTAGGCATGAATCCATGGTATACTCCACATATTTCAGAACATTGGCCATAGAAAACTCCTGTTCGTTCAGTTAATAATGAAGCCTGATTTAATCTACCTGGACAAGCATCAATTTTTAAACCTAAAGAAGGTATAGCGTAATCATGAATAACATCTGCACCTGTTACAATTAATCTGATATGTGTATCAACAGGTACAACTACTCTATTATCTACATCTAATAATCTAAATTGACCTAATTCTAAATCTGATTCAGGTATCATATATGAATCAAATTCAATAGGGTCACCGCTTTCACTTACATAATCACTATATTCGAAGCTCCAGTACCATTGGTGACCTGTTACTTTGATTGTGATAGTTGGTGAGATTACTTCATCTAATAAATAAAGTAATCGGAAAGATGGGAAAGCAATAGCAATTAAAATTAAAGCAGGTGTAATTGTCCATATTAATTCAATTAATGTACCGTGGTTAAGATATTTATGTGCAATAGGATTATTTTTATTGCTATAAGCATAAATTATAGTACCTAATACCCAGAAAACTGATACACAAATTATAACTATATAGAAGAAAAGAGTGTTGTGTAGTTCAACAAGACCAGTAAACCCTGGTGCTGCACTATCTTGGAAACCTATTTGCCAAGGTTGTGGTGCATCATTTAATATTTTTTTCAAAAATAATACGTTTAAATCAAAATTTCCGTTAATTAAATTGTAAATCATTTGTTTTTTAATTTTTTAATAGTCTCTCTTAGTCATTTTTACTTGATCTTATTAGCCCAACCTCCAAACACCTTATCCCATAAGTGGGAAGGGTAGGAAGGTTTAGGTACTATTGTAACCATTGGTTTCTAATCTTCCTTTGTTTACTTTTTTTTTACATTAAAAACTAATGAAGATAGGTAGTGTTTCTGTTATTTACTCTTTAAAAAGTAATCTGATTACACCCTCTATCTATCCAAAGGAAGTATTAATCACACTTCCAAGTTTATCCCCTGTGACCCATTTAGGTTACCGAAAGCCGAAGGGGAGCCTTAGCCAAGGGAGTAAATACTAGAAGGAAAGTAATAGTAAGTATTTTATTAAAGCTGAATAGTTATAGGGGAAAAATGGATCTGTAGTAAGTAACAAACAAAGATATGTAGAAAGGTTACAATAATAAGTTCTATGAGAACCTCGCTAATAAATTTCCTTTAAACAAGTTCAAAGGAAATAGAATAAACAAATCTAAGATTTAGCTTAAACAATTCTTTTATTATTTACCACCCGGCAGGAGGTTGTTAAACCCCTCCTTTGCGAAGCTAGGCCCCGCATGGAAGGATCCTTCGGAACCGCAGGCTAGATTCTTTAAACAGAGTTAATTCTAACAAATTCACCTCTTTACCTCAAACCTAGGTCAAGATCTGTCACTTTAAGGGAAAAGGCACAGGGGCTAGCCCTAAACAAACAACCCGCCCCCTGGGGGGGGGGGGTAGGGTAAAATTTTATACCCCTCTTTTCCTTTTTATAAGTTATAATTATATTAAACTACTTAGAAAACCCCCGCCTCCGGATTCCAATGGAGGGATGTGTAGAGGAACATTTAAATAATAAAATCAAAGAAGTAAAGGAATCGAACCTTTGTGGGTAGACTTTCCCTAGCTGTCAACTTCCTCTATATTAAGTTTGTATTACCTATATTGTATATTAATTAAATGTTCACTAACCTGCGGAGTTGCTGAATATTAACCCGATAATCTTAACTGTTTAACCTAACAAAAGGGCAACCAGTCCAGAGGAAGGGAGCGATTTGGGGAATGAAATATAAAAATTAACATAATTTAATTTTAGCAAAGCATCTTACCCAACCCGTCTAATTTAATAAATTTAACTCAAAAAACAGATTTAAACAGCCCCTTTTACCGTGTCAGCTCCTTTTGGTTAAGAAGGCCGAATGGAAAAAACCTATCTATTAGGCTCAACTCTTCTCCTCGCTGGCTAATCTTGTCAATGAGGGCCCTCTATTATGTAAGCAATAATAGATATTCCTTCGGAGCAGGGTGTAAATTATTTTTAATTTAAGCATCAAAATCAAAATTGTCTTGTCACTTTTTACACCTTAAACAAAGGGAAAGTAACATTTAAAATTAAAGAAGAAATATATAATTATAGTCATAGAACCTTGTTGGTTAAAGGGTTACAAATAAAAACAAAAATATTATATTTATTTGTAATTTTTCTTCATAATTATGAATATAATAATAAGAATCCAATCATTAATGAGAAAAGTCCTGTTGCTTCGGCTAAAGCAAACCCTAAAATTGCGTAACTAAATAGTTGTCCTTTTATTTGAGGATTTCTAGCTGTTGATGCAATTAAAGATGAGAAAATAAGACCGATACCGGCTCCGGCTCCGATTAAACCTGAACAAGCTAAACCTGCTCCAATGTATTTTGCTGCTGCTAACATAATTTTTGAAAAAAAAAATAAGTAATAGTGTCTAACGCATATATTAAATATTCTTACATATAAATATATACTACTTATAATACGTTTTTCTATTTAATTATGCAAAAGGCCATTACAATCTAGATTGAAAGCACTTTAACCATTTGAGGTTTAGAAAGACAGAAATTTAGAATAAAACCTGACTATTCTACCTTGCAGTATAAATATGCTAATTTAGATTTTACTTATAATTTAACCTCTATATAGCGATGTTAATGAATTTGGAGAGAAAATGGGGATAAAAACAAAATATTTTATAGAATTAATTTGTTTTACCGTTCGGAGCTAGCTTCGCAATATATTGTAGACAGTTGCTCTCTATATTAAATAAAAAAATTTATAGTTAATGAATAGATAGGAGCTTGGCTTCACTAGCTTCGCAAGAAAAAAAAAAGGGGTAAAATATTCATACTTGAATAAATATGTAAGTAACATTACCATAGAATAAAAATTAATGATGAAATATAAACAATCATTAATCTAAAACCATCAAAACCTAAAATAGAAGGAGTTGAAGGTAGAATATCAGTAGTATCAAGTAAAATAGGACTAAATACCAAGAACAATAACGTTAATAAACCTAATGTAATGTATAAAGCATATGTAGTTATTATACCTGTATCTAATTTAGCTATATTTTCACCTGTATTTTTTAAAACAGTAGATAAGCCATGAGGTCCTACTGTTTCAATTACTCCTCTATCTAATACTTTAGATATAGTATAACCTAAATGTAAACCTTTACCGATGATGTACTGATTATATAGTATATCAAATAAGTATTGACCATTTAAGAAGCTATAAATTTTTCGAATTAATGAGCTTTCAGCTAAATTATTAATTATACCCGGAGATACTTGATATAAATAAATAGCAAGTAATCCACCAATAATACTTAGTATAGAAGGTAATAATTTCAACCCAGTATTCATAGAGAATTCCGCTTCAACTAAAGAAATATTATTAGGATGTATATATAAAGCGTTACCAAAAAAATCTGTACCTATACCTACGAATAAATCAGAGAATACAAATCCAAAGAAAATACTAAATAATGATAAAATTAATAATGGTATTATAACGGCTAATTTAGCTTCATGAACGTTTAAATAAGTAGCACGAGATCCATTAGGTGTAGTTAAGAAAACTAAAGAAATTAATCTAAATGAATAGAATGAGGTTAATCCAGCTGTTATACTTCCTAAAACATAAGCATATGTAGAACTAAAACTATATTGAGAATAAGCTAATTCTATAATTAAATCTTTACTATAGAAACCAGATAGCCACGGTAAACCTAATAAAGCTATAGTTCCTACCAACATAGCAGAATAAGTAAATGGTAAAAAATTAATTAAACCACCTAATTTTCTAATATCTTGTTCATCGGCAGCACTGTGTATAATAGCACCAGCACCTAAGAACAACAATGCTTTAAAGAAAGCATGGTTAACTACATGCATTAAAGCAACATTATATTGACTAAGACCAACAGCCATAACCATGTACCCTAATTGACTAATAGTACTAAAAGCTACTATTCTTTTTATATCATTTAATACTAAACCACAAGTTGCTGCAAAGAAAGCAGTAGAAGCTCCTATTAAAGTTATCACAAGTAATGCTGTTGAACTGTATTCTAATAAAGGAGAAGACCGTACTAACAAGTATAATCCAGCAGTAACTAGAGTAGCAGCATGTAGTAAAGCACTAACAGGAGTAGGAGCCTCCATAGAACCTGGCAACCAACTATGTAGACCTAATTGAGCACTTTTAGCCATAGCACCCATAAAAATCAATAAGCTTATAATTGTTATAGCTGTTTCATTCATAAAAGGTGCTAAAGAGAATATTGTAGAATAATCTAAAGAACCGAACATTGCAAATAATGCAAAAAATCCGATACTCAGACCCATATCCATGGCACTCAAATTTATCATGCAATTAAAATTTTGGTTATTTTCTTTTTGTGTTCATTCTATCTTTGATTAATTGAATTTTAGCTATTACTATAGGGCTTAGATGTTTACCTTCACCGATTAAAGTAGCAATTTCACAAAAATCTTGATAATCTAATTGTTTGATCCCCTGAATTGAACGGGCTTTAAAATTAGGGATAATTTTATTATTTATGTCTACAAATTTAGCCACTATAAATACTTTAGCATTTTCACCGTGAGAAATAACTTGTCCACAATTCAAATATTTAGCAATTAATTCTAATAATTTTTTATCTCTATGATGTTACGAAATTTTAAATATTAATTGAACAAATTGACTTATTTTATTTTTATTAGAGTGGCGCAGCCCTTGAAAGACTAACTAAAAAGCAACCCTCAGCACTTGAAAATCCTGCTATCCAATTAGGATTTGGAATTTCAGTGTAATTAATAACTGGACGAGGCACTGGTTTATAATTAATAAACTCAGATTTTTGCAAATCAGATAGACCTAAGTTCATTGAGGCTCTAATATTAATAATTTGCAGCAGCCCTACGTCAGTCAAGTGAACCTTAGTGTTAATAAAATTAACAATTTGTTTAAATAATTCAAAATCCGCAGCTTTTTGAGAAAGTAAAGTATAATTTACAAAGTGTGGTATTATAAAATTTGTTAAATCATGAATAGAATTTACTCTAAAGCTTACTTCGCTTCGATTATTTTGTGCATACGAGGATTCCGCAGGCAACAAATTCTTGCAATTGTAATAATAATTTCATATCCCTAGTATGTAAAGAGATTTGAAAACTCGGTTTTACGACCCAAGCAACTCTTCCTTTTATCCGTTTATCTTTATAGACAGATACACTGAAAGAAGCTTCACCGTCACAAAACCCAGTCACAAGCCATGGATCTAGCCTAACTTTAGTTAATTGAACTTGCGCATAGGCGCTGGCACAAAAAATTTTGATTTAATTGTTTAGAAAGGACTTTGATTTGATAATTTCTTTCGAAACCCATTAGAGTACACCTTAAGCTTCTAATTGGAAGTGCTAGAAGCCAACTACCGTCTACTCGTTGCTCTTTTACAGCCGCTAGGGCTGACTTAGATCCGCGATAACCCATTTCATTTTCAATCATCTTATGACTTGTTACCATACCCAGGTAATTAGTCTGGCCACTCATATGCTTTCGCATAAGGCTTGGTACCATAAGCTTTAGGGCGTCCCCGGAGTTTGATAGTTTTAGGCATATTAGAGAGATCCTACCTCTCAAAGCACCTACTCTATTCATAGTTAAAGCTAAAATAGCTGCTTTATTAGATTGAATTCTAGTAAAATAGAAATTAATTAACAAATAAGAAACTATTCCAATTCCTTCCCAACCAACAAACATTACAAAATAATTAGCACCAGATGCTAATAATAACATAAAGAAAGTGAATAAGGATAAATAAGAAAAGAATCGTTGATTATGAGGGTCTGAAGATAGGTAATCAATAGAATATATGTGAATTAAACTAGAAATATATAACACAGGAATAAACATTGATACAGTTAATTGATCAAATAAAAATTCCCAAGATATTGACATAAATTCAGATTCAACCCAACTTACTAAATTTATTGATACAGGAGAACCACAAATACCTACTTCATAAAATGATACTGTGGCTAGTAAAGATGAAAGTAGTAAACAAGTACAAGTAATAAAATGTGCACCTGTTACACCTATTTTTCTACCCATTAGTCCTGATACTAATGAACCTAATAAAGGTAAAATTAATATAGATAGATACATTAAGATCTAAGTGAAATATTTCCTCTTAACCGATAATAAGCAACTAATATACTTAGCCCAATTACAGATTCAGCTCCTGCTATAGCTATTATATAAATACTAAATGTTTGACCAATGTTATCGTCAAAACCAAAACTTGAAATAAGTATTAATAATGTTACAGCAAGAAGCATAATTTCAATTGCAATAATCATTAGGATAATATTTTTTCTGTTTAAAATAAAACCTAATATTCCTATTAAAAATAATGCCAATGCAAGATTCATTTTTAGTTGCTTTCTAACCATAGGGGTTTGACATACTATGAACAATAAAATTATTTTGTCTATTGTTCTATTCCTAAATTGAAGGCTGAACCTCCGAAGGATTTGCATTAAAAAAGGGGATTAAAGGGTTCTCTTCTTATTTTAATAAACGAGAAGGTAAGAAGTAGGGGGTTAAATTAATTCTGTTTGTTTGATTACCTTTGCCAGCCACCCTCTTGCTTTGCAGGGTTGCAAGTCTCAGGGGGTGAGTTTTCGGAAGGAATCGGGACCGAAAAGCTTTGAGTAATAATTACTAAATCTTTAGTTATATTTGTGAACATCTTTAAGTTGCATTACATGATCAATAGACAGAGTAGTGGAAAAAGCGGCAAGTCTTATACCTGGACCGTATTTAGGGTTATCCCTAATAGCCACTATACTATCCCCCCAGTGTAATACATTGAACACAAAGATATTACGTCTCATAACCGGTCTAACTTCAAAGTGTCGTGTAAATTTATATTTATTTTTCTCATATTCAATAATAGCGGGATGGTCATTATTAGGGTTATAGGCTCTATAAACACCACCACCTTCACCAGAACCATCATTATCGTTCATCATAAGAATTGTATTTAAGCCTGTGAAATCCTTCGTATCCGAAGAATAAGACCCTAAATCAATAGGACTCAAGGATAAATCTCCAACACACGTTAAAACTGTGAAGAAGTAGTAGTTAAGATCACAAATAACAGGTATAAGCCCGATTAAAGAATTTAAATAATTAATAAATGAATCAATATTTAAACAAAAGATTACAAAATAAGCCAAGCAATATAATAAAACAGGTAAAACGAAGAAAACAAACATAATTAATATTTTATATATGATATCTAAAATTAAAATACCAATTGAAATTCTTGCTATTATTTCATGTATTGTAAAATGCATAAAATACATTAGATGTAATTTAGGGTTAGATCTAAAGTTAACTAATCTGTATTTAAGATTGTACAGGTAGCATGTTGAAAGCATGAAACGGAATGGGGCTTTTAAGGGCCCATTCAATTGAGTTGGCTGTGTGTGTTTCATCGTTAAAAACATTACTCGAAGTAAAGTATGATGGCACAGCCCAAGGATTTTTGTTAACTTCTTTACCGTTAACAAATAAATCATAAACAATATATCCGAATAACAATGTAGCTACAACAGAAACAATAGATCCAAAACTAGATACAGCATTCCATACACTAAAGGCATCTGGATAATCAGGTATTCTTCTTGGCATCAATTTTGTTAACATAGGGGAATTTAAACCCTATTTCCCTATATTACTACAGGGTTCAGATTATGTCATCAATTATATATAATATAATTGTTGGGCGCTTGTATCGGGTTTATTGTTGAAGTGACTCACCCGTTAATCGTTGAACTCGCTTATTACTTATCATGTTTTATACATAATAATACTTCGTAATAAGATAAGCTGCAAGTTAACCTAATAAAAAGGTCTTTCTTGCAATTCACCCAATTTTGCAAATAATATCGAATTTAAATTTCTAATATTACTGGGGCAAGTTAAATACTTTAATAAAGTTTTGCTCGACTAAATATTTTACCTTTGTAAGGTAAACCGCTTTTAATATATTTAGTTAAGGTATCTTTCCCCATATTAAAATTTTTAGCACAATTTACAATAGAAAATACACCAATCAAAGACATATCTATACAGTTATAGACATAAACTAGTTTAGTTAGTTTAGCTATAGTAGAAGGAGATTTTATTTTACCGAATAATGGATTATTACTACCGCTTCTATCTCTATTTTGCATATCTATAAATTCTTTAGATTTAACAACTCCAAACATTGGATTTAATTTACCTAAGCGGCTTAAGCCAAAATCAGGTTTATGTTTATAACCTTTTGTAGAACCTGCTACTTTAGCCAAATTAATAACTAAATCAGGATAATTGTTAAATAAAATATCTAAATAGTATTGTTCTCGAGATAAAATAAAATCTTTAGTCACAGAACCTGAAGTACCTAGATCCTCTAATATAGCTAAAGCAAAATTATGCATACCATAATAGTTTATATTATGATAGATAGGATATTTTCTGCGTAAAATACTAGGGGTCCAATAGCTTAATAATCTAGAGGAACCGTTCCAAGCACTTCCAACATACATTTTACCTGTAATAAGATTTATCCACTGATATATAACAGATCGTTTTTTATTGTCAGAACCTATCAAGTTTCTATAATAATTTGGATTATCATAAACTCTGATTGGAGTATTTAACCATTGTGGTTTAATATGTGGACCGTTTGGAAATTTAATATTTTTAATTTTTCTATATTTTAGAGAAATAGAAATAGGAATAACATTAGAAATTAAATTAGTTAAAACAAGCCCTCCCCTTGCAGTAAGGGCTCCCGCTTGGGGGTGGGAAATAACAGGAACTAACTCTAAATTAACAAATATTAAATAAGTTAATATAATTAAATTAAAAACTAATATTTGACTTTTGTTACTAATATTTAAATTTACTTTATTAAAGTATTGAAGATGGGTTTTACCCGCTAGACCTAAGAAGTGTTGAGGGAAAAATGTCAAGTTAACTCCAATGAATAAAATCCAGAAATGTACTTTTCCTAGGAATTCGTTATATGTTTTTCCTATAATTTTTGGTGTCCAATAATAGAAACCAGCAAATAAGGCAAAAACAGCTCCCATAGATAACACATAATGGAAATGAGCAACTACGTAATACGTGATTTGTGTTAGCTTAAACTTACGCTTAAGATCGGACTATATCTTTACTTAATCTAACCTTAAATATTTAGATTAAGCACATTGCGTGTAGTCTCTACGGATCTTACAAACAAAAAATTAGTTAACTTAAAGTTTTATTTTTTGTTTGTAATTACCACGGTATTAACTAGAAATATTGTAGTTTTTAGGTTGCACGACGCCTAATATTTCAGCCTTCACCGTTCGCTTATTTGATTAAATTTGTTTTTAATAAGTTAAACTATCTAAAACAAAAAATAAAAAATAAACGGATATAAACAAGTACCCCATCTTAGGCTTTACCTTTCTAATAAGGTAGGCTCTTGTATATTTATATCATAGCAATGTGACCTCATGACACGTAAAAAACAAATATAATTTATTTTTAAATTTAATTTTATTTCGATTTTAATAATTCTGCATAATTGTCAAAAGCAGATATCCAATTAACATAAGAATAATATTTATCTCCTAATAAAGGATAATTAGAAAAATGGGTAAATAAAAAAGATCGGCTTTTAGGCCCATAAATAGCTACCCTGTAATATTTTGTAATAGAGCAATCCTCAGAGAGATTAGATTGAAAATTATTCTCCTCTTTAAATATACTACCAGCTAATCTGTTATCAAAAAAAGAGGCTTTAACTAACTTAGGTTTGTCTTCAGTAATTTTATGTGTACTCCCCACATAATTTTTAATCATTTCAATTAAGGATTTATCATAATTTTGACCTATACTAAATGAAGCTTTTCTTATTTTACCTGTAGGATAACGAATTAAACTAAAATGACCTTCAGCTTCGACAAAGCCTGAAAACCAGCCTTTAAAATAAAGGGGGAAATTATTAGGATCTATAACAAATTTAGATTGATTTAAATATTTTTCATTTCTATTTTTTACAAAATTACCTATATCTGGATTTATTAAACAACGTTTAGCAAAGCTAAGTTGACACTGTTTCCTAGAGGAAATTAAAGGGTATTTAGCTAAAATTGCAAAGACTTTAACTAAATCTTTTTTATTAGAAGCTGTCCAAACAACATACCGATTATTACGTTCTATTCTAATACGACCACCTATAGTGTCTCTAATAAGATTTAACATAAAAACGTTTCTGTCTAAATTTTTTAAAGCTATAACAAAACGTATTCTTAAAGTATTTTTTAATTTATCTACAGTTATTGTCCCATCACCTTCTAATAATCCAACCCAAAATTGTTGTATATACTCTTTATCAGAATCTGTTAAAGAGTTATTTAAACCCAACCAGCGGGTAGGTAATACAGCTGTTTTTATTAGACTTTTTGTAAATTCTGAACAAGAAATGGAATAAAACCGTGAAAACCATTTTCCAGCTAAACTTAAGGCTTCCGCTTTATGTTTGTTTATAGTTTTTATAGAAAGATTTGGAGAATTAATTTGCAATATTTTGCCTTCTATTTTTCGGATTATCTGTGGACATTTATTTAAATCGTTTGTTAAATCACTGTTTATAAAGTTAAATTTTATAAATAAATTAATTTTATTCTTCCAATTCAAACATCCTAGTTTGTTATGTTCTGAACCTATGTAAGGTTCTGAGCTTTTGTTAGAATGTTTCACTCCCTTTTTCCCCACACGTAAAGGGTAAAAAAGGTTAGGTAATATTTTTATTTTTAAATAATAAATCAAAGTTAAAAAAATTCCGACTCCCCCAAAATAGGGTGTGAAGGAGTAAAGAGGAAAATATAAATTTGTATCATGCATTGCAACATCTAAACTAGCATTAGCTAGTATTACTCCTGTAACTCCACCTATTGTGAATAGAGCTAAGAACCCTAAAACAAATAGTAAAGGAGTTGTATATCTTAGACTACCTCCGTAGCAAGTAGCTAACCATGAGAAAATTTTTATACCTGTGGGTACAGCAATTACCATAGTAGCTGCTGTAAAATAAGCTCTTGTCAAAAGCTAAAAATGGACAGTATCTTAGTTTAGTAAAAAATATTAATAAAGCAAAGATAAATAATTAAACTACTTATCCCTCGTTGTTTATGCGCTAGGCTTAGCTGAGCGCAGGGACGGGTGCTAAGCTCTAAAAAATATTAAGAGATTAAACTTCTTGCGTACTTGTCTCTGAGGATCCTTTAGTTGCAATACTTTTAATTTTAGTTATACCTTTATTTTCTAAATGTCTACCATTAGTTATCATAATATACACTTTTCTAAATTTAAGGTAATTTACGTATTTACCTGCAAATAGGTTATATGTATCAAAATAATTAATTAGCAGTGCTGCTGTTTTAAACCCTGAGCTTTTGTAGCACCATATTCCGCTGCTATATTGAGAAAGATTCCCCATTTTAACAGTATTGTATAAAAGCTTTAAAGGAACAGCATCGTTTTGTTTTAGAGAAAATTCTAATCTTACACTATATCCTGTTTTGTGTGTTTTACTTTTTACAAGACTAATGTGAAAACAACCATCAGCCTGAGAAAAACCAGCTAACCAGTAATTATCTAAGGTAAAACTATTTGAAGGTGGTAATATAGTATAGTTAAAATCTGCACTATAATTGTGTTTAATTAGTTGCTCATATTTAGGTTTACTTACTAATTTTCCGTTTATCAAAGATAAAATAATAAATAAACCTTTTGCATTTTTACAAATATATCTTACTGCTTTTTTATTTTTAATTTTGTACACGTTACCATGTCCAATTCGTTTTTTAATAAGATAAGCCAAAGAAATATCGCTTTCAGCAAAAATAATGTGCAATTCTTTTTTACCAAACCAACCATCTCCTTCAATTAAACCTGCTAAAAAATAACCAAAATCAGTATCTGTAAGATTAGATTTATGTTTAGAAACATGTTCAGAAATTAGAGGCAAATTAGTGTAACTATTAGAAGTATTGTTAGTTTTTGCCGTAGCTTTTGTACTAAAACTAAAGTTTCCTGCTGATTGTCCTGGCAGAAGATTTAAGTAGATTTTTCCTAGCGTAATAAATACGAGTGGACTACTTATACAGGAGTTTCCAGCATATAGCAAGATTTTTACCGTGAACACAAGTTTATCCACGTCAAGCCCTACAGTAAACATATGGTGCAAATTTATTAAAATTGTTATATGATATAGATCAAAATAACTATTTCTCTACTTTCACAAGTAGGATTGGACTATATCTTAATCTTTCAATTCAATTAATTTGTTTTTTTTGAGGGGGAAGCAGAAGGATAAGCCGACCCTGTTTTAATATTAAGGCTATTATTGATATTAATAGTTTTAACTATTTCACGTACTTTATTAAAACCTTCTGTACTAAGATGTTCTTTATTTAGAAACATATTAAACACTTTACACCAATTTTCAAAAGATATTGCTTTATTAGTTTTAAGTGGGAAAGAGATAAAATAGTTGTGTATAGATTCCAATCCTTTGAAGGAATCCGCAGAATACCGATAAACATTATTCGTTTCACCTCGAATACTTACTCTTCCAAACCCAAAAAGGTTACGAATATTAATTAGTGTGTTATAAGCATTTTTTTGATCTAATAAAAATCGAAGTCTTATACGATAACCACTAATAGTATTTTTGCGTGAAGTAATATTAACATTAAAACAACCTTCAGCATCGGTAAAACCAGATAACCAGCTATCATTAAGAGTAGGTATTAAAGGCTGAGCTTGAGACGAGCCATAATTCCATAACCCCTTTTCAGTTAATAAATCAATCCAAGACGAAAGTTGATTAATCCGGTGAGGAATAACTAAGTTTCCATTAAATAATAAAGCTAAATTAAGAATATCTTTATTATTTGCGACAGTAAAACGATAGAACCCGTTATTTCCTTTTCCTTGCGGATGGTATCGTACAACACCAATTCCAAGCAAATCTTTAATTTCATAAAGTATTGATCCTTCTTTCTGAGTAAGAACGAATCGTAATGAAGAACTTGTAGAGGCTGTCCTATGGACTAAAATAGCTCCGTCTCCTTCTGTAAAACCAATAAACCAACTCAACCAATTAGAATCTATAGGTTTAAGATTTAAAGATTGACGTTTTGTATTAAATAATTCAAAATTGAAAGATTTCACGCGTGTAGTCTCTGAGGAGCTCGAGGTATTACGATTTCCTGCTGATTGAGTATAACTAGTAAAATTTTCACTATAAAAAGTATTTACTAGCGTTGAACTGTCCCAGCATATAGCGAGATTTATTACCCTTACCTCACAGTAAGGGAGAGCCACCAATTGACTCCATACGATAAATCCAAGTATACCAATTGAGAACATAGCATAGCTCAATTACATGTAAAAAGATATAAATTTCCAGTACGCGAAGCTCTAAATTTATATTAATCAAAAATTTAAGGTTTAACCCTCTACCAAAAGTGAATAATACTAAATATAATGAAAGTAACCTTAAATTGGCGGAGCCAGGGTAAGATTACAAACTTATTTATCTATCCCGTAAGGGTGCGGAGCTTATAATAGTCTTTGAAGTGAAATGTGAAGCCGGATTTAAAATTTGTTATTATGTAATTAAAGTTAATTCGACTTTAATCTGTTAGAATTCATTTCTAAACTTAAATTTTTAATTTGTTCCAAACCTTGTTTAGTTAAATGTTGATTTAACTTTATTAGAGCCATACTTTCCTTAAAACAAAGAAAATCTTTTTGCTTTAAATTTAACATAGGATAAGAATCAAAGTGAGGAATTATTTTTGTCAATAAGGAATTTGCGTCTTGAACAATAAAGTCACATCTAGGGGTAGCTGAGTTAGATCTGACGTTCACAACTCCACAATTGAAGAACTTACAGAATAAAAACATAAGATCTAAATCTTTACAGTGTTGTGTAATATAAAATCTATAAGATAGTCTTTTTTTCCCTTGCGACATTCTTTCCCTTAAGAGATCGGAATCGCATGGAGAAATAAAGGAGGGGTTAGCCTCTTTAACATAAACACTAAAGCCACCATCTCCCCCCACAAAACCAGACACCCAATGTGGATCTAAATTATCAGGTAATTTAAACACAGGTCTATCGAAAGGTTTAATATCAGGAAAATGAGTTAAAACCTTTTTAGATACACCTCTATTAATTGAAGCATAAAAACTAAGAACCGTTAAAAAACCTGGCCATTTTAGATGTTCTTTGTTTAAAACTAATTTTATAACTTTAGACCACAAAAAAAAATCTATATTTTTGTTACTAATAAGGGGATACTTAGAAAAATGTGGGATAATTACCTCATTTAATTCGGTAACATTAGAAACTCTATAAACAACTATTTTTTTACTTGGTCTAGTATATATAGAACCTACAGAAAAAAAAGATTGTATTTTGTATAAAATGTCTATATCCTTTTCATGTAAATTTATTTCGAATGAAGTTCTTACTTTCCATTTTAACGGTGTTCTAATTTCTATTATAATGGAAAAACAACCCTCAGCATCAGTAAAACCTGTAACCCACAAGGGATTAATTTGTTTGCCTTTGTCCTTATCCTCCCTTAAAATTTTAGCTCTACCAGCTTTTAGGTTGTTTGACAAGCTCCGCTTTCCCGTTAGGAAAATTTGAATATTCTGTTTTAATTTTATATTTATAAATTTATTGCTTTTTATAAAGCTACTTTTTAATTGTATATCTTTAGTGTAAAAAGATGGACTATATCTTAATCAGTTAAGACTGATTCTCCACGTATAGTCTCTGAGGATCCTATTAACAGCACCCCCCACCCCGTAAGGCTGAAGCCTTCACAGAGGGGATCTTTCGTATCCTTCGAGGCGAAGAAGTTTGTTGATAGTTTCCTGCTGATTATCCATTGTTACATACTTGATATTGTCACCTTTTTGTAATTCAATATAAATTAGGTAATCAAGGTTTTAGGAGTTCCCAGCATACAGTGGAGTTTAACCTCAATTATAATTGAAGTAGGCCTATTATTTGACCATACCGATGTACCCAAAAATTGGTTTACCTGTGAATGTCGCAACAACGTGACTAACAATACCGAACCCAGGTATAATTAAGATATAACAATAACTTTGGGCAAGTAAATAATCAATTAATTTTAAATCTTAATATTTAAACACCTTACTTTTTGTAACCTTGCTCATTGTCAGCCAGACAGCCTTCGTTCCGAAAGAAAGAACAGAGCGCAGATTGATATCACCATGCCTTTACAAGCCCCCCCTTTGGCTCCGCGCTACGCAGACTACGGACCTTGGGTCAGATCTAATTCGATCTTCCTTTTGCTTGGCCAGGTTTCGCAGCTAGGATGGTGAGACCTTTAAATTAGAAAAAAAAATAATTTTAATTGTTTGTAAGTTGTAAAAAAAGCAAATGTAAAAATTTGTTTATTAACGAGTTATTTATCATTGCCACTCAAGAACTCACGTCCTTGTTAGGACTTTATCTTAAACATCCTTATCATTATAGTATTTTTTTCATAGAATTTCTTAGTTTAATTATCTTATCTAAAGCAAAATTAGTTAAATCTTCTTTATTTTGAATAATAACATAGGCTTTTCTCCATTTTAAGTAATTTACGTGTTTAGCGGAAAGTAAATGATAACGATCAAAAAACTCGATGATTTTTTTAGCCGAACCAAAATTATCTGAAGAATAATAATAAGTATTTTTATTTAGATTGTAACCAATATTACCACCTAAATATTTTTTTATTAAATTTAATAAATCATCTGTTTGTTGATCTATTTGAAAATTTAATCTTACAACCTGAAGGAGCCAACCTTTTTGACCCGAAGAAACATATTGCTGAGTCGATTCGAGGGCTGGATATGATAGGTTGGTGCTCAAGTTAGTAATAGGGCGATCTATAATTTTAATTTGAAAAACAGCAGTCACATCAGCGAAACCAGATAACCAGTGGTTATTTAAATCTGGTTTATCATTCAATTTAAATTGAGTAAGATAATCCATTTCCTTTAATTCGGCCCCAGTTAACGGATTGAAGGAATAAGACAATATATTATTTTTAATTTGATCTAATTTGCTGATACTTCTTAATTTACCGTTTATTAAATCAATAACTTTAGCCATACCTTGTGCATTATTTACAACTAAAATTATTTCTTTTTTATTTTTATAAACGCTACCATAACCTAATTGGCCTTTAATGTAATAAGCTAAAGAAGCGTCTAATTCATTAAAACCAATTACTAATTGTAAATTCTTTCTGCCCTTTTGATTGAGAGTAAAACTACCTTTCCCATCTATTAACCCTGCTAAATAATGACCAAAATCTTGAGCATTAACAGGTCTTAAATGAGTTGGTACATGAATAGATACTTTTTTAATGTTAGTTAATGTTTTGTTGCGTAAAGTCTCTGAGGTGTTTTCAATATCTTTCGTTTTAGACAAAACCTTACCGTTCGAAAAACAATGATAAGAATCAGAACCTATATGGTTACTTGAACCAGCACCACTTAAGCTAATGTAGCATCCTTCGATAGCGAGGTTTTGGCAATCAAATAAATAAAGGAAATTACCTGCGGATTGACTTCTTTGTTTTAACTTTGTTACTATAACCATTATAAGGTTTGAGTATTTAAAACTTGAGGAAGTTATTCCCGCACATAGCAACATTAAGAAGCTTATAATTTTTACTTCTGGATGACCAAAGAACCAGAAAAGATGTTGATATAACACAGGATCCCCACCTCCAGCTGGGTCATAGAAACTAGTATTAAAGTTTCTATCTGTAAGAAGCATTGTTATACCACCGGCTAATACAGGTAATGAAAGTAATAATAGAATTGCTGTTACAAAAATAGCCCAACCAAATAAGGGTAATTTATGTAATGACATTCCTGGTGCTCTCATGTTTAGTACTGTAGTTATAAAATTAATTGCCCCTAGCAGAGATGAAACCCCTGCTAAATGTAAAGAAAATATAGCTAAATCTACAGAACCACCAGAGTGAGATTGGATACTAGATAAAGGAGGATAACAAAATTTTTTGTGTTGGTAATCTCATATTAGTTGTTAATTTAATACTATCATTACACTCTCTAATTTGTCACTAGAGTTCGGACTATTCCTTCATCTTATTTATCCTTACATGCGGATAAAGAATCCGCTGACAGCTTGACTTGATATAATGGCTAGGCCCTGTTCCAGAGGTTCGGCTCCCTACCGTAGGTTCGGCTCCCTAGTTACTGTTAGTTCTAGCTTTCATAATTCTTATATTATCTCGAATTTTTCTTAAAGCTAAATAATTTCCTTTATCATTAAGATAAGACCTAGCCCAAATTCGGTACTCTACTGCTTTCATGCCTTTAAAAGTATTTTTAAAGTAACAAATAATATTTTCAATAGCACGAGAATTGGTTGTAACTATAGTATAATAACCTGCTTTCTTAAATTGAACATTAGTATTAATATGTAATAAATGTTTAATAGCAATTAGTACTATTTCATCTAATTTTTGAGTTATTTCAAAAGCATGAATTATTCTACCTACAATCACAGTTTCAGACACAATTTTATCTTTAGATTTACTAACCAAATAGAAGCTACCTTCAGCTTCGGTGAAACCAACTAGCCAGGATTTACTCATAACTTGTGAGGCAGTTTCATAGTTAAAAACTTTATAATTTACAATAGACCACGCTGGCGAGATGTAAGGTAATATATCTGGTTTACTATCGAGAATCTTAAAGATAAGAGAATCTTTTTCCGATTTAGTATATGAAGTGTTAGATAAAATACTGTGAGCTTCTTTAAATTTGAGATATTTGAAATATTTAGTGGTTAGAAGGGGATACTTATCAAAAATAGGAAAAATTACTTTTTCTAATGTGACAAGATCCCTAATTCTAAAATGAGCTTGAGTTCTATTTTTTTCTATGTAGATACTACCTGAAGACCCTAATTGTTTTTTTATAAAATGTAAAATTCTTAAATTATAAGTGCTTTGTCCTATTATATAGGTTAGAGACCATTTATCATTTTGTCTTACAATAGAAAAAGAACCATCACCGTCGGTGAATCCTACTAACCATTGATTAAATATATCTTTATTTTCTGAAAGTGAGTTTTTATTTATATTTTTAGCTAGAATTTGCAGACGCGGAGCTTTAGTTGAAAAACTTAAGCCTACAAGCCGTATGCCATTACGCAAAGGCAGAATCGAAGCTGTGTTTAGAAAAATAAGATGCCCTACGTTAAGTCTCTGATGGATAAATTTTTTTAATGTTTTACCCAGGCGAATTGTCCCCTCCCCTTTCGGGGCGTCAGTAAAATTTTTGCTTCCGCTAAGATTATACGATGAGCATTTACTTCCGAATCCTTTAGCTAGAAAAGATCCTTTGCTTCTGTTTATTAACAAAAGTAAAGAGAGAGGAATTTCCTCGCATCGAGTAGAGTTTAATAAAACTATATCACTATAGTATGACAGCTTATCTAAGTTTACCTTATCCGAATGGTTTGGTAGATAATCCAAAACTGTCCAACCAGTACCAGCTCCGTTTTCTATTAAAGCACTAAGTAATAACAAGATTAATGATGGAGGTAATAACCAGAATGATACGTTATTTAATCGTGGGAAAGCCATCAATTTTGTTAACATAAAGGCTCTTTATCCTTTATCTCCACTTTTCACAAAGTGGTTCAGACTATGTCATCAATTATATAATATTATATAATTGTCGGGTTTTCGTGGAAAGATTATTGTTAGCAAAACTCACTTTCTAGTCGTTGAACGTTTTTAATCCTTTCTCTAAAAAATATTTAAATTTTAGATACTAATATGCTGAATTAAACTTCGCTGCAAATTATCTTATTTGTTTTTTTATTTAAACATAAACATTAGCTATTAAGATTTCCTTGCAATTTACCCGATTCTAATTATAGGGTCACTATAAAAAGGACTACTTTACTTTATTTAAAATAACTAAATGATCCCAGTTAAAAATTTCACGTTTTTTATTCATATTTAATTTTATTTGTTTAATTAACAATTTACCTTCTTCAGTTAAATGTTTTTTATTCTCTATTAATTGGTAAACCTTTAACCAATCTTCAAAATCATTTCGTTTAGCAGTTAATAAAGGATAGTTATTTAAGTATTGAATTAAAAGATTTAATTTATTTAAACTAGTCACTTCTATTATCCAATAAATTTTACTTATCCCGAAGTTAGTATTGTGTTTTGAAATTCTCAAATCAGTAGTAATACCAAAAAAAGACTGTATTTTTAACATTATAAATTTATATGAATTATCATCATTATTATTAGGTAAATTTAAACTTTGTCGCTGTTCTAAAGCAAAACGTACTTCTATTCTTCCTTTGGTTAAAACTTTATTAGTTTTTTCATCTATACGTTTTTCAGTATATCGGACTTTAAACCCACCGTCGGAATCTATAAAACCAGCTAGCCAACCATTTTTAGTTAAATCACTCGTATCTGGGGAGCAAACTGGAAAATTATAATTATGTCTATCATTAAACCAAGATATTAAATCATTAAATTTATTTATCTTAGGAGTTCTTAAATACCCATTCATTAAATTTATTAAACTTATTAATTCCTTATGATTATTTATTATCCACACTATAGCATTTTCTTTATTTTTAAATCTTAGTCTGCCTCCACATATTTCTACTAACTTAGTTATTAGAGGTAAATCTTTGTTAACAAAAGTTATAGCTATATAAGGATAACTTATTCTACCTTCTTTAGATAAAATAATCTGACCGTCACCTTCAAATAAACCCGCTAAATATGGTCCTAAAGAAAGATAATTAGAAGTGTTTGTTTTAAAATTAGACAACTCCGCCGCTTGTTTACCTTGCAAATTTGATTCTAAATTAGAAAAATTATCAAACAGTGCGAAGCAATGTGTATTTTTGATAGAATAAAAAGAGATCATTTGTTTAATTAAATTAAAAAGGTAATCTGGAGCCCCAATTAAAACAGGTAGCATATAGTTCATTAATGCATAATTTTTCAAAGATGTTTGGACTATATCTTCAGGTTAATTTTTTATTAACCGCATCACGTGTAGTCTCTGAGGATCCTACAATAAATTAGTTGTTCTTCTTATTTTTAGACGAAAACTTTTCTTATCGTTTACTTTGTTTTACCTTTACTTTTTCAAAAAACAAAAAAGAGGAGCAAAGTAAAATAGATATCCGCACCCAGCGTTACCAAGGGGTGGGAATAGAAGCTCAGCTACCTAAAGTATGAAGCCGGGGTCCGGCTTTTGTTACTTGCAGGAAGGATGAAAACCTGAATTCCGTAGTGTAAACAGAAGGTTATTTAATTTATTTTGGTTTCCTGCGGATTACCTATTATTAAAACAAGCTTAACTACCTTTGGCTGGGTGGGACACGATGACGGCTTGCCCTCCAAACCTTAGGCTGCCGTACGGCAGAGAGAGAACATGTTTTAATATTCACATTAATTATTAAGACCGCTGTACGCTTTTTAAATAATTTTTTATTTGAAAGGATACTACTTGTCCCAGCTAAGCATCTGCGAAGCTATTGAGAGAAACAAAAGCAAGCAAGATGGTCCTTCAGGTAATAAATTAATAAAGTTTTCAGCTGGTTCTATAATGTGACTTTAAGGCTTTCCCGCATACAGTGATGTAATAAGGCTAACTTTACAGTCAACCACGGCAACTATATTTTTTATTCTATTCTTGTTAAGTAACAATTTTTAAGGTGATCCCAATTGTATGTTGTACGAGTTTTATTAAAATCTTTTCTAATTTTTACTGCCTCATCTAAATAATAAGTAGCGTCTCTTCGGATACAAAAGACCGTGTCTTCTGTATCTTCAAACAGATTAGGCTTTGTTCCTTGTGGAGCCGAAATGGAAGGATGATTAGATTTAGCTTGTTTATCTAAAATAGAAAGCCAATCTTTGAAATCTAAATATTTAGAAGACAGAAGAGGGTATTTTGTAAAATATTCAACAATTTTACTGCGACTATGTTTATTATGAGATACAACAGTATAACTATAAAACTGTTTATCGTTTATAGTTCTATTTCTACTATACAAATTTACACCTAAAAAATTAGCTATAATAGACATTATAGAAAAATAATTAGTCTTGTTCCCTTCTGTGTCTAATCTATGGTAAGTTTGTCTTATTTCCATCCGATAATACAATTGAATTCTTGTACTATTCCTATTGGATCGTTTATGAATATTTATAGAAAAATTACCATCAGCATCCGAGAATCCTGATAACCAAGTATTACTATCAATTGAAGATGTATCTAAGGATTTAAATTCGAGTTTGTAAATTTTAGATAGAATTAATTTAGTTATAGGTAGATTACTTGACTTATTATTGTCAATATAATTATTTAACCAATCAATTGTACGTTGCAATGCTTCTATTTTAGGTGTTCGCATCTTACCATTTATTAATTTAATTATAGTAAAAACACTAACAATATCCTGAATTTGCCAAATAACATAACCTCTATTTGGTTTATTATAAACATTACCACATTTAGTTACATTTTGTAAATATTCAGCTAATGGCAAGTCGTTTTTCTTGAAAACAACAATAATCATCGGAGAATATTTTTTGGCAGTTGAAGCTTTGTTATGTATAGCAAATGTACCGCCACCTTCAATTAACCCGGCTAAATAAGAACCTAACGCATCATTCTCTCTATAAATTTTACCTCCTGTTATAGATTTATTACGAGCACCCTCTTCCAGACTTACTGAACAGGCCCTACCACCTAAATTGATGACAGACTTCGTAAAACCCGAAGGACTTTGATTTAACAAGGTATACATAAACCGTTGTAGGTAATGGTTCTGAGGATTATAAATATCTTTTTTATTGTTACTTTTTAAGGAAAGAGTTGAACATCTATCGTTACCAAATCCACCAACTAATGCTGGCATACATTTTTCCTCTAAAATTTCTAATAGAGCTGGACTATCTCTTTATCTATTTAATAATTTTTATAGATATCTTGCATATAGTCTCTGAGGATCCTACTCGATTCTGTAGTGTAGTGATTTTTCATACCAAACCTGACCGATGCAAAGCAAGGGTAAGTACAGAATTATTTGGTTTCCTGCTGATAATCCAATTTATATTTTGTTACTGTCTTATAACTCCAATTCCCATTTTTAGTGAGGGTACGAAGGGAAGGACAGCAATATCGGAAATATAACTATAAGGATGTTCCAGCATATAGCAAGATGTAAGTTATATATTTCTACACAACCCGGCCATGCCTTTGTTTCTAAAATTAGATTAAATTTATTTTATTTCACCTTTTTTTTAGATAGCAAAATGTTTTGACCATAAAGAATATCATTATTATAGCATGTGCTGTTATTACTACATTAAATAGTTGGTGGTCACCTTGTAAGAATTGTACACCAGGTGCTGCTAATTCTAATCTAATTATCATAGAAAAAGCAGTTCCAATCATACCTGCAAAAAGAGCAAACATTAGGTATAATGTTCCGATATCTTTAGCATTAGTAGAAAACAGCCATCTAGTCATAATAATAAGCTATTCTTTTAATTTTCGACTTCTTGGCGCTTTTTAATAAAACAATAATAAATTGTTTTTTTGTTTTGTTTTTGTTTTGTTTGTTTTTGTGTGTTACGGAATAGAGGCGATTCGAACACCTAAGGGTCTCCCCGAACAATTAGCAATCATTCTATCTTACCTATGAAAACTATTCCTTATATTATAAGAACAATATAATTATTTCTCACTATCTTTGTAAAAAAAAAATAGATGCGAGTGGTACATTAAATTGTAAGGAAAGGAACTAAAAATCAAATGAAGGAATTTAGTTATTTCATACCGTAACTTTTCATATTTTGTTGGGTTATTTTTTGATAAGAAGTAGTTTAATTTATGCTAACTACAAATACCCGCTGGGTAGATGTTATTTACCTATTTTAAATTCAATATTAGTAAGGTAAATAGTAAGTTAACAAACATCAGACGCTGGAGAGATTAATTAGGATATTCTCTTAAAACCGGAGGACTAAAGGAAGCCCTTCGCCTTCGGATAAAATAAGTTTAAAATAATAATGTTTTAATTTAAAAACACTTAGTCTTTACCAGACTCGAACTGACACTAGCTACGTGAAGGGTAGCTGTACTACCTTTATACTAAAAGACCTTTTTAATTTTTTAATAGCGACATTAGGAATTGAACCCGATCCTTCAGCTCATGAGGCTGATGTGCGAACCTTTACACTATATCGCTCTATAAAATTTTGTTTTTTAAAATATATACTATTTATAATTAATATTTACTCTTTTCTTTTTTGTTTTATAAAAATTTATATAGTATAAGACATAAATATTTATAAGCACCCGCTGGGTGGTACAATTACTGTCATTCTCTTTTGGATTCGAACCAAAATTTACACTTTAGAAGAATGATGTTCTACCATTGAACTAAGAGAATTAAAATATATAATTATAAGTAAATTAATATTATGTCTATCTTAAAACAACAGATGACGGTTCCTCTTATTATAAAAACATAAATGAAATAAATAATTGTAATTTAATCTTCATTCCTTGTTAGTAGTATTAAGCAATATAGCTATAAGGTGTTACCTTGTTTAGCCCTTTTTTTGAATAGAGATTTGTTAAATATAAAAACAAAAAAATTAACAGAGGTATATAACGCCAGAGGATAAAAACAAAAATTTTGTTTTATTATCTACGAGTAATCAGATTTGAACTGATGATATCTACTTGGAAGGTAGAGGCTATACCAACTTAACTATACTCGTTTTTAATGCTTATAACCTATACACTAATTTTATGTTTTTAATGTTTTATTAATGTTTTATTATCAAATTGAGATTATAATGCTTCCGCTTTGCACTCCTTTTGTTTAATTATAAAAAAAACAAACATAAAGATAGGCAGTAAAATTTTATTACCTTCTAACAAAACAAAAAGTAATTAATAGCATTAGGAAAGGAAGTTTTTTTGTTGTTTTACATTTAAAATTAAAATTATTTTTACTTTAAGATCTTGATACTTTTAGAATATCAATTCTAATATTTTATTTTTACGAGCCCTTCCAGATTCGAACTGGGACACCCCTAATTGACAATTAGGTACTCTACCTATTAAGCTAAGAGCCCTATGCTTGCTAACAAAATAAAACACTTTTATTTAGTATCAAAATAATTATGTTTTATTAATTGATAATTATTATTAATATTATTATGTTCTTATTATTATCTATTTATTCTTCAGCTTATTTACTAGCCCAACCAAGCTCCCTAGCTAAGGGTGAGTTTTATATTTATTATTCTTTTATAAAAAAAGATAAAACTCCAACACCTTTGTCCGATAAATTAAAAGCTAATAGTGCAAAAGGTACTCCTAATTATTTAATTGCTAAGTTATTGTTAAATAGCCTATATGGTAAATTTGGAATGGACCCTGAAAATGATAGACATATTACCATTAACTCAGATAAAGCCAAAGAATATCATAACGAATATGTGCTTACTAACATTTTTTGACTTGGGTAATAATAAAGAATTAATTTCTTACTATAATCCAACTTCCAATAAAATGGAAAATAATAAACCATCTTCTAAAAACAGCTCTATTCCTTTAGCAGTTGATATTACATCCTATGCTAGAATTCACATGTCTTATTTAAAAAATATCGCACAACTTCAAGACTTAACTATTCTTTATATGGATACCGATAGTTTAAGTTTAAATGGTAAACTTGATCCTAAATATATTGGAACTGAACTAGGTAAACTTAAATTGGAACACATATTTAATGAAGTTATATACTTAGCACCCAAGGTTTATGCAGGTAAAACTGATACTTACGAATATGTTAAAGTTAAAGGACTTAAAAACCATATTTCATTTGATCAAATGAAACCTTTACTTAACAAAGATGAAAGTCTTCAGATAAATCAAGATAAATGGTATAAACATATTGACGAAGGCCTTATCGCAGTTAAAAATGAAATTTATACTCTAATGCTTACAGATAACAAAAGAGAATTGCTTTTTACAGCTGACGGAATCTTTAAAGATATAAACCCATATGTTCTATCTAATGGATTATTAATAAATAAACATACTGAACAATAAACTATTTATGTTATTGTTCTTATTATTCTATTTAATATTCCATTAGAAATCCCTGCAGATGCAGAACCTTATGTTTTATCCAACGGTGCTATAATAAATAGCTAGCTCAACCCTTATTCTTCACAATTTAGCTTCCAAAGGAGGTATATAAAGAAAATAATTAAGCTAGAGAAACTTAAATAGAACCCTTAATGTTTTACTTGATGTTTGTCTAGTGAATACCCCTCTATCCAGGGGCAAGTTATCTAACCTATCTAAGTTGTTTTCTTTAAGTAAATCTGTTTTGTTAGCTGAGACTATTCTTTTCATTGTTTGAAAGGTCCCTTCTCCCTCTACAGAATAGTTAAAGAAGATAGATATTGGTACTTCTGTTTTATATTTTTGCATTTGAGTGTTAAAGATTGTTTCTAAGTATTTGACGTAGGTCATTACATCTTTAGGATCTCTTACGTTTAATGGTCTACGGTTACCTATTGTAGCATGTTTTCCACTTACACATTTCATTTGTGCTAATACAGAAACATAAATAATTGGAGTTAAGGAAAACTCGTTAATAAATTTTCTAAGTAGGTCAGCGAAGCTCACTGCCCCTTGAATTGGATAATCCAGATTTCGGAAAACTGGTTTAATGTTTTTTTTGTTCAATTTTTTCATATTATATAAAATTGATTGGAAACCACCGGGGTTTGATATACTTAGAGAGTGAGGATTAGTACAAGTTGCCACCTGCTTGACTAGGGCCAGGAGTGGGGGGGGGTGTTCTGAGTCGAAATACCAAAATCTTGAAGAAAGTGCTGTGGCCCTGAAAGGTAATTTATTTTACTGCAATTATAAAAAAAGGGATAAAATATTCTTTTTTTTTGCTTTGCATATAAACTAATTAGTTTATAGGTATAATACTTTTTTCTATATTATTGTAGTATAAAGGTTTAGTATTAACCCATAATTTACTTTCACTGTATAATTTTTCTCTCTTCGTAAAAGAATCATATTGTAATAATATTTCTTTTTCTGAAATAATTACAGAACCTTTAGATAAATTTTTAATAGTATTAGGTTTTATCGATAAAATATTTTTAAATGAGAAATACATAGATTTAAAATCTTCTAAAGTCAAAGAATCATTTTTAACTCCTTTTGCTTTAATAATAGTAGAATTATCTAATAGACTAAGACAATATGTTTTATTAGAAATAAAATAAGCCTCTTTAATTAAATATTCTAATTTAAATTGACCAATATCTCTTCCAACTAAATTAGGAAAGTGTTCTTCTAAAGGAATATCGGTAACAATACTATCAGTATCCATATAATAAACCTTTCCACCGACTTTTAATATGTCTAATTTTATTTTATTCATATAAATTCGAGCATAACTCGTTATTAAGGCACTAATAGCTATAGAAACATCGTTAAATAAGTCAATATTTTTTTCAATATTAGAATTATTATTTAAAGATAAAACCTTTATATAATCTAAACCATGATCTATACAAATTTGTTCTTTAATTAAAGGTAAATAAGTAACTAAAAAATCTTTATCTGTTATTTGTTGTAAGGATTTAATTTCTCTAGTACACATTAAATATTCTAATTGTTTATTATTTACAGTTTTAGTTATAGGTTTTATAATGTTTAAACCAAATCTACCAAGTAAATTATTTAGTAAACTCTTATTAATAGCTTTTTCTGACCCAGAAGAATTTAATTTAAGATTATATAGTTCAAGAATATATTCATTAAAACAATTATAAACTTTATTAAAATTTAAACCTTTAATGACTTTAATCCCGTAGCCACTTTCCTTAGCAAATTTTAATTCTTCACTAGACCAAACTCCTTTATATTGACCATTTGGGAATATTAAACCTTTATCTGTTTTTACAGGTAATAATCCAAAATAATTCTCATTAGTTTTAACTTCCGCATAAAAAAATCCAAATAAATCATCTAATTCTAAACCATTCTCATTTAAACTTTCTATATAAAAAGCAGAAGTTCCAGGCATGGGATTTAAAGCTACTTTAGGATATAAAGAATTAATATCATAGTATCTTAAACTGGTCCCATAAGGAATATAAACTTCAGTTTGACCACCATAATAAGCATAATTTATAAAATTAAAATAATTTAATTTATTAATTAAAGGTAATTTATAATCTGTTAAATAATGTTTTAAATATTTATTTAAAGCTAATCTAGAGATAGTTAAACCTTCAGTCATTTGAATATTGTGTTTTATAAACAAAGAAGTATTAAACTTATCAAGAACCTCAAGTAAACTTAGTAAATCTCTTTCAATGTATTTAATTGTTTCATTTTTTAAAGACCAATTATTTTTAGAGTAAATTTCTTTATATTCTTGAGGACTTATATTTTTGTAATATTTCATATCCGGAGTTTCTCCTATATAGTTTAAACTTTCTTTATTAACAAAATTATAAGGAAAGAAACCTTTTTGTGTTTCAACCCCAAAATCTTTTGCTAATTTAGATAAGCTACTAGATAAAATATTCAATGAATCAAAAAAAGTAATTTTAATATATTTATTATTTTTACTTTTGACTTTTACGGTTAATCTTAACATTTTATTTTCTTTATATAATGTTTCTAATTTATAATATTCTTGCTGATAATGTAAATTAAATTCTTTCAAGGTTTTATAAATATAAATAATGTCAAAATTACCCATATTATGAATATACCAAATATAATTATGATATTTAGGAACTAACATAGAATTTATACAAAGTATTATTAATAAGTTAGAATCTAACGATGGAATTAAATCACTTAAATAAAAAGTTTCTATTTTATTTTTTTCCAATAAAGTTACATAACCCATACAATATACTTTACCTAACCCATCTGAGTCTTGAAAAGTTTCAATATCTAATACCCCGAAATTGGGATTAGGTATTATTTTATAAGACTCATTTACATAGGGATTTTTGATAGGTTCAAAATTTATAGCTCGACTAATCTCAATTACTTTATTATTTTTAATTGTAATACAATAATTATCTATTATTCTAACAAAGCTAAGGTTATCTAATCTTAAATCTATAGCTTCTAATAAACAAATACCAGTAGTTAATTCAAACACTGTTCTAATAGAACCTAATGATTCACCATTGTTTAATTTAATTTTATTTTTATTTTTTAAATTTTCTATCGCAAGTTTAATTTGAATATTTAAATTATTAATACTATCATCTATATTACCAGATAAAGAGAACTGATCTTCTATTTGTCTATCCAAAATTATATAACTCAATCCTTTTACACCAGATCTAATAAATAATTTAGTTTTAGATAATAACTCAGAATTATTTAAAATCCCAGATAATTGTACACCAGATGATTTTATATTAGATATAAGACGATTAATAATTTTATATTTTAACTCTGTTTCTATTCGAAAACCAAAATAACTACTATCTAAGGTTAAAGGCAAATATTTAGAACTAAAGATTTTTGTAAGTTTATTTACAGGAAATATTTTGTTATTCAAATTTAAAGATTTTGAGTCTATATTATTTATAATCAAATCTTTTGAAACAGTTATAACTTTATATTCTATAACAATACTATCAGGTAAGGAATCTATATCATATTTAGATATAACATCTTCAATTCGTAATCTTATTACTTCATATATTTTGTTATAATAATCTATATTATGACTAGACTTTACTACCATTCCTATTTGACTACCAGACATATAAAACAAACTATTACCTTGAAAGGCAAATTTGATTAATAGTGTATAGGTAGTATTAAGTTGTAAGTTATACATTAATGCTTCTATAAAACTATTCAAATCGAAGTTATTAAAATTCAATATTATATATTTAATATTGTTTTCTTGTGTTTTATTTAATTGAATCATTTATATTTTATTTTTGTTAATTTAGAAGAGATAGTATTCATTACAGTTTACTCTTATCCACTGTAATAAAAAAAACTTAAATATAAAATAATAATTCTTTTTATATTTAAGAAAAAACAATTTATTTTAGTAAATCGTTTTGTTTTTTTATATTGATTAATTGGTGATAGCATAATAACGATTATGATTCTAATATAAATATTATACAAATATAAATATTCCTAAAATACCTAAATTTAAAATTATTATAAGTATTAAACAAAATAAACATAAGAATATTTCTATAGTTACAAATAAAATTCTACTTTGTTCAAAATATCTTATTATTTTATAATACTTAGGATATTTACTCTCTACATTATATTTATTTATTAAATAAATAGAAATAAAATATCCAGTAATATTTATAAAACAAAATAATATTATTAAAGCTAATATCAAAATATTAAAACTAAAAGTTACTATGGGTTCTGCATCTGCAGGGATTTCTTTACCTAAGGTTTTAAAAATAAAGGGTATAATATAACAATATTTTAAATTATTATTACAATTAATATAAAATTTAGTATACAAAACAATAACTTTGGATACAACGACTCCATATAAACCAAAAAGGATATCGAGTTTTATACTAATGAATTGTTTAATTTGTTTTACTAGCATCATTTTGTATTACTGTCTGAATTATTATTCGCTGTAGTATCTTCTGACTTTGAGTTATTATCTCCAGTATTATTGTCTGAGTTACCACTATTATTTTTATTTGAGTTACCATCAGAATCTGAACCTTGACTAGCTTTATATTCTTTATATCTATCAAGCAAATTTAAACTAGAATCTACTTATTTACTTAATTTAGTTACATACATTCTAACTACTTGTTGAAATGTAAATAAAGGTAAAATATATTTAGAGAATAGATAAATTAATGTTAATAAAGTTAAAAAAGAAAAAGATAATTGATTAATAAAAAAAAACGGTATTAATTGAGGCATATTAAATTAATACATACATTAAATTTAGAAGAGATTATTAAATTACTAATTAATCCAGTATACTCTTATAACTGAACTAAA